TTCAACATACCCTCCGTCTTCACATCCTGTCTTTTCACCGAAATCCATATCAATCTCATATCTTCTTCTTACTGATTTCCGTTTTCTTTCTCAACGAAGTGGATGAGACCGTCATCATCTACAGATACAACGCCATTGAGATCGGGAATGGAAATAGGAGAACCCCCTGGAACTACATAAATCCGCTTTGCCGAGAGGCTTAGCTCTCCTAAGATATCCTCGATGAGTTCTGCAGGAACAACATTTGCCTTTGTTGGAATAGCTAGAAATGCTTTATTTAAAAACCTAACGTAGCTGTACGGAAAACGATGAACAATAGCTCGATCAAAGTCATCCAGATAAAAATTGAAAAGCACAAATGTAAGAAGGCCCACAGGTGGTATACCTGAATCCGTTGACCAATCTCTTTGGTCTTCATCCAAAATGGAAAGACTCAAAAAAGAAAGAATCAAATTATAAATAAAAGGATTTGGCAACCAAGGTCGTAATTTCGCCAGAAGACGGGTACGACTTATAGTTTGTAAACTCGGAATCAAATTAACATATAACAACATTTTGACAGAACCCATATTTCGGATTTCTTGGAAGAAAGATGGTTTTCCTTTGTCTTTGCGAAAAGCAAAACTCTTGTCCAAAAAGAGAGAGGAAGAGTCAAAAGTCATACTGAGAACACGAGAGAGAGCAATGAAAATCAGATCATCCTTAGAAGAAGGAATGCAAACAAAAGCAAGCGTGGGAATCTCGGGAATAACAAAGACCTGTAAGAACTTCTCATTGGCAGTTTCTTTAGGAAGTGCCACGAGTCTCAAGGGCGACAATACATAAGAGCCAGATCGCACTGCCCTTGTGATTTGATTGACTTCTGCATCTGACAAATTATTATATTCAACCCGGAAAGCCTTAAATACAGTATCTATCTCTAAAACAAGGCGCTCTAAAGAACAAAGAGACGAAAAAGAATGACGACGAGAAAAGGAAAAAGGATATTGCATTTCTAAACGCTATCTTTATATTTCAGCAACTGAACGGGAAGTTGTTTAGGACAGGATCGGATGCGCTCGCCCAGCGAGAAAGAAAGGCCCTGAGAAAGAAAGAAGAGGAAGAAGACTTCGTATTTGGTCACTATCAGGGGCACACCACTTCCCGCAGCTTAAATAAACCTTGATCCCGAGAACCGCCAATTAGATGGGCAGGCCTACTAGTAGCAGCCGGAACATAGCCCATTACATTAGAGAGCCGGTTGCCCCTTTACCAAGCAAGCTATTAAGCCAACTAACAACGCCGCACCGTAGCACCTCCCATATTTAGTCATTCCTGAACTGCTTCTTCTGTATCGGGGATCGTCGTTGGAGTTAATGTATTCTCCGCTCCCGCATCATCTAATATGCGTGACCATAGGTGCGTGAGGTTCAGCACCGGTCAGCCTCTCGGTTACCTCTCTTCTTGGCCTCTCTTTGCGCTTTCTCACCACTTTGTGGTTTGGTTATGCGCAGAGAAAGTATATCCTGGCGTAGACGTTTATGAACTATTGCAGAGGACAAATCGAAACTATAAAGCTTACGTATCTTTTCGAGTCGTGCAAGCGGCGCTGTCTGATTATACGTACCGTCATTCTTTATGGTACGTAGAATAGACATTGACCAATCATGTACGGGTCGAAGCAACGCTTGTTTAAGAGCACCGGGGATTGCAAAGACGCGGACTTTTCCTGCGCCCTCTTCTTTAAATGCAAGCCTTCCCGGGGCAAACATCGTCAGTAAATCCTCTCCATTGTCTATCCCAGCTCTCGAGGCAACTCACTGCAATACTCAAGTGAGAAGGATAACAACCGTCGAGAGATAGGATACTTATTTCACAAACTTCGAACTAAGATCCCAGACAAATGAGTCCATGGACTTAGAGAAGTTTATGTCATCAGGGTCATCCCTTCCTCTCTGAGGGAGGACCACCCGTGGAGGGGCGAAATACTGGAACAGAGGGTCGATGTAACCATCTGCCCACATCAGATTCTCACGCTGAAAAGGCCAGAGGAACCTAAGTGTTCTCGGTGATTTATCCTTTACTGGAATCAGGACCAGCTACTTCCAAAGTCCGACTGAGAAAATCTCCCAAATCAAACGATGAAAGGGTGTCAACTCTCGAGCTTTGGCGATGAGCCTATTCCCGAAAGCTGAAACCGAGGACGCTGACCGCTGAGGGAGAAGCCTTAGGCCACATTCCACAGGAGTGCGAAAGCACCATGGAATGTACCTATCAGCGAGAGAGATGACACTCTCACCAAATGAGAAACAAATCTCATTTAGAGGAGTTGAAGGACCGCTGACAATACTCTCAAAATAAAAATGAGTCTTCTTTCCTATGAGAACTCATTTTGAGATTGAGAAGATTGACAGATAAAACTATGAAGACTGTCTGATTATGCGGGACAGATCCACTAACATGGAGGACCGCATTAGAAAGTCTCTAGATGATCATGGAAACCCGGAGGAATATGACATTGAGGATTTAGATGAAAAATCTCTGTTGTTGGATTGGATAGCCTGTCAACTAGCCTTTCAGAGGCCCATAAAAACGAAGCAACTTTCTTTTTACGGCAAAAAACTCTGGTTTTGAACTTTTTGGCAAAAGTACTAAGAGTCTACTTCGCGAGCTCGCGGAGAAATGACTTTACAGGGGCGCATGATCACTACGATCTTTGGGTCTTCGATGAATTTCATGAGCCCCGTACGGAGAGTGGAGTGGTTGCAGCAACGGAGGCAGGAACGGCTTTTGCGAACACCATACTCAAAATACTTGATGGACAAGAGTGTAGACTTGATTCAAAGTATGCAAGGGTTTTAACAAAAAAAAGAAATGTACCTATCATAATGATCGCAAATAAAATACCGGGATGCATTCTCAAGAAGGGACCCTTTAAAGAGCGCTTTATGATATTGAGATTCTTTTCAAATAAAGCAAACTTGAAGGAAGAGCGTATTATTGCTACTTTGTGGGGATGCATCAAAAGGAGAATGAAACAAAGTTAGTATCGCAGACAAAAAAGAAGAACTCACATGTGAATATCAACTACAACTCAGCAAATTGTGTGTTAATACCTCAAGAAAACGAGGGAATATATAGCGCCAGTGTTATCGATAAAGACTTTCCCTTCGATGCTTGTTATAAAATGAGGAAAGACGAGCTCGGGGTAGATGGGTTATGCATAACACATCTAGGGCAAATCGGAGTACTCCAGTCCGTACTAATCGCACCAAAACTAGATGATAAGATCAAAAATGATGAGATGTGCAGAAGCATACCCGCACTAGTTTTGGAAATTTATCAAAATAACGAAGCCTACAGCTTCGCAGCGGACACGGGGAAAGAGAAGCAATTCTCTTTGTGGGACTTCGCCATCATTCCGCTGAGGAAGGCCGCACCCAACATTAAAAAGAAGCGTGTCAACTCACACTATAATCATCAGAATTCTTTTGAGAAGCACAATGAGGAAAAGGAGGCTGTCTTATGCATGGAGCCGCATGATGGAAGACAACCCACTTGGTACCTGCCCCTTTTTAAGGGGGAGTTCGGTCCTCTTACTGTATGGAGGAGTAAGGCGAAGGGATGTGAGGATTATGCAGCTTGGCCAATGAGGTTAGAAATAATAAAAGGCTATCATTTCCACGCAAGCATACCAGTCTTGCCAAGAGTCTTCCAAAAGAAAACAAAAGGTGACACTGAAAGAAAACTTAGGAAAGAAGGAAATTTCGGGATAGCATGGTTCCAAAAAAAGCAAGGGAAGAAGGGGGAGATCCAGAAGTGGGTTAGGGACGCCCGGGAGGAGCCGGAGCTGTATCAAACCCTCCAGTTAAAAGTGGGGGGCGAACACGCGAAAGAGGGCGATGAGGAATACAGAATCGGGTGGACTTGGAGATACTACCGTTAAATGGAGGGCAGCTCCTGCAGAAAAGGCTATGCCCCGAACATGCCGGAAAAGGTGGGGAATCTTCCATGACTAAATTGCTTGCCCTATTCTGACTTAAAAGTAGGAAAGAGGAGTAGTACAATCGCTAGTAGCATCGGATAAGGAGCGGGATGGGCGGAGAATAGGTTGTTATTACCCATAAAACTCCCACTCCTAAAACTAACAAAACAACTGATTCTCCGAACCCCCACTAGTACAATGTCAAATTTAAAGATTATGGATCCGTGTCCCTTTAAGGGAATGGGGATGCCCAGGTGCCCATTCTTTGAGAAGGCAAAAGCGGATTTCTTTCAACAGTTTTTTTACGATGGGATAGATTTCCAAATAGATTTAAGTCAGCTGCCGAGTAAAGCGGAGAGCACTAGAGTACCACAGCCACAGATAGAGGAAACCCAAAGACTACTAATGCGCTTTGATCCTCTACACGTTTATAATCAGACTACGGGGGAGACGAGTTCAAGTTCCAGGGTTATTCAGTCCAGTAATATGCAAGGTAGGATTACGCATTCCAATGCTATGCCAGCTGCAATCGTGCTGGCAATCACAATACTAGCCTTTCAGTTAATGGAAAAATCCGCGGGATAATACAGATTTCCAGCTAAAAATTCTCCGAACCTCGTCGAAAGCGCAACATAATTGGAAAGAAACGAGAACAGAAAACGAAAAGAAAAGGAACAAAACCAGCCCGAAAATGCCTGCAAAAAGAAGTTGGGATTGCCCTGATTCTCCGATTCCTTTTGTTTCTTTTCTTCTCCACCACCGTCTCACAAAAAGTGGGAACGCGTGATAGAACTTCTTTCCAACGACGAGTTGGATATCCAGACCATGTTCAATATCTTTGAAAGCTTGCATGAGCAAAGGGAGAATAGCCCATATTTCAAGCAAGCTCTGCACTGGATGCAGGAAAGAATTTCTTCCGGGGTGAAGGAAATGAGGGAAGATAGAATGATCGGATTCTTTATATTGATTGTCTTCTGTGTTATGCAGTGCTGATCTCATCCGTTTTCCAGCTAAAATCAAAAGATAGTAGTCTTGCGTCGCCTTGCATTGCCTGACTTTTGTGCCTTTATAAAGTCAGGTAAGGCCATGTAAGGGACGCAAGGCGAGGCCCTGTTTCAGCAATGGAACAGGGGGAAGAGAGAGGGCGGTGCGGTGGGCTCTTCCAACGTAAACCCCCTTTTCCTAAGACGAAGTTTTGTTGTTCCTAATCTTTTTGACTGTGTTAGAAAAGTACAGTTTTTCGATCGTTGGATCTATGGGAAGGTTCTTCTTTCTTCGTCGGGAACAAGCCTGAACTCATAGTCCTTCACGCCTAAAGAGAAAGAACTTGGATTGGACGCTCCCCCAGCTTACCTGGTACTAAGCCCTTCGCCGTCCCGTAGTCCTTTGATTGGACGCTCTGTTCCCGGACAAAACGCCTAACCTTTCCTTTCAGTGACTCAGCGATAGCGCCGGGGGCCCGCCCGGGCTTATTATTTCGGAATCATACGGCCGAAAAGCTCACTTTGGCAAGAAGTCAGTCGCTGCTCTTTGCTGTCGAGGCCTAATCTCTCGATCCATGTCTTTCTCTTTCCGGTCGCTATCAAATCCACTTCGACGTGAACGTACGCCCTTACTCTCTCTCTATAAAAGTGGCCCCTTTCCCCTTTCTCTAATAATAAGGTAAGCTTGTTGGGGTAGAGTAGCAAGGAGAAGGGCTCGGAAAGGGATGAAGGGCTTGTGGAACAGGAGAAGGGCTGGGGCCGAGGTCGTGCTTTACGATATCCCAGCAGGCATGAAAGAAGTGCCACTCAAGCCCTTCTTTGAAAGTCAGCCTTTATGAAAATGAATGAAGGAAGCCTAAAAGCAAATTAGCTTTCCCCTCGCGCTTTTCCAATATGGTCTGGAGTTTTGGTACCATATTTTTGGTACCTCACTCCACTATAAGGGCTAGCTGGCTCTCTTTATGGTCTGCCTTGACGGTTCCCTCTCAAATTTGCCGTAATCTATATATCATTCGTATAGGAGCCCTGCGGGTGCCCCGTTCAGGTGCCGCCGGGATGGTCGCCCCAGGCCCTCATCTGCATGTACCCCATAACGCACCCTTCCTGGTATGGTCACAAAAAGGGTTCCAAACCTAGGTGCACCCCGACCAAATCAAAATGATATGAAGAAGGCAATCTTTCAGGTCGCAGCTTACTGACTAATGAAAGTGTGCGCCTTAAGCCTGAATACTCAGGGCAAGTTCAGCCTTGACTTGCTAGTGCGGCAGATTCATTTTTTTCGGTACAACTTCTTGCGCTAGGATTTCTCCAACTATAAAGGTTACCCAGATCCAGTAGCCCCTATCTTATGGTGACTACTGTGAGTCCAATTTGATGCATACTCTTCACGGAAGTTGAGGCTATCTATTCTTCTATCTTTATGGATAGCCTCCTTGCGCCCTATTCCCAAGGGCTAGCGCGCCTTAGCCAGGCTTTCGACAGTGATTAAGGGTCCTTGTTGGTCTTTGTTGGGCGCTGGAATACCCGACAGCGGGCTCCTTCCAGTTTGGCATTGTTCTATCTCTCATGCCAACGGCATCATGTGTGCCTCGATTCTTGCTCAGGTGCATTCCCCCTACCCTAGTAACCAAAGGGAATCGACGTGACCCAGGTGTATGGCTACTATGTTGAGCATCGCTCCCCTATTGCCTTTACCCCGGCACCGTTGGTTGGTACTCCCCCCAAACAAACATCTGCATGTTATTGAGTGAAAGGGGTGACCCAAATCCATGTGATGGGGAGCATGTTGGTTGCGAATCACTGTTGACTTGCATGTGTTAAGCAAATTGTATCCACACAGTGATTCATGGGGCTCTCATGTTCGCCCCCCTCGGCAGGCCTGCTATGCTGCCGAGCCGCTTTTCCTTTCGATAGAGAAGGCTACTCTCTATCCCGAGTTGCAGGCTTTCTTCCTTCTATCTTTCCTGTTCCTCTGGCTTCTCTTTTCTGAAAGGGTCAAAGGACCTTTCTGTAACGACGACTGAAGGTGCCGTCGAAAGTCCTGTTGTCTAATCAAGATGAATACCAGGCTTTCTTTGAAAAAGGAAAATCTGTTAGGTTCTTCGTGGCTGCAGCCCTGAGGCTGGTATACTAAAGGTTAACTCTTTCGAACTTAAACACCACGATCTCCTAACGTCTGCCAATACAACTAAAAATCTATTCCCATTCAGCAAACTGCCCTATCCCAGCTCTATGCCGCAAGCCATCTCGAAAGCGTTCTCGCTTATCAGTCCAAGAGCAATGAAAGAAACCAATAACACCGCTAGCGTTGTCGCTCGGGCCTGACTTTTGTTCAACTCAAGGGGATCGAAAGTGCCTCCTTCGAGATTTTTGATTTCCTTGGCTACTGTTTTGTGGATGTTATTGTCGCATACACAGGCATCGCCCATGTTCTGATTGGAGCAAAGCCTTTCGACAACTGTTTCTCGGACGGCATTCACCCATTGAGGCTTTAGGCTGTCAAGGGGTGTTAAGTTGATTACATCCGGCAGATATATCCACCATACCGTAAAGCCAATTAGCAGACATAGAACAAAGAGGAAGGAATGCCATTTCAGGTGCTTCACGAGATCATCAAAAGACTCCGTCGCATCATAAAAGACCTCTTTCCCTACGTGCTCCTTGATCCGGGAGCTCTCTCTTGTAGCATTCAATAAGCCAACTTCCTTTTCTGGGGATATCCTTGCCAATGAGGCCTTCCTGCTCCTGTTTTCACCCAAAAGGACAGAATCAACATTTCCTGTTAGTTGGAGAGCCGCCAGTTTATGCCAAATAGCCGGGTTCAAGAAAGACCCTCCACCTGTTTTTGAAAGAAATGAATCAGATCTCCTTAGGGGAGAATTGCCTTTAGGTAGCTGGGAATCAAGCTGCTCGAACCTAAGTACTTTATGCATGGGTACCCTATTGAGTGCGTTCCTTGCTAGGCTGAACCTTTGCAATGTAGTACTTCTTCTAGATGAAGAAGGAAATTGCACAATCCTGGTATTAGTTCCACTGAGTCTCGTTTCGTCGTTCTTATCCATCCCAGCTGATTTAGCCAAGAGGAAGTTTCTTTTGAATAACGGGATCATGTTCAAGTCATTCTTTCGTTTTCTTCTTTATCAGAGAGGGGCCCCTTAGGGAGCGGGGCTTCTTTATTGAAGGGGAGGAGGGGAAGACTATAAGACGAGAATTCTATCTTCAACTCGTCTTCTCTTTCCTGTCTTTAACTGTTACAACCGATTCTCCGACAATAATGTTCTTCAGTCTTCCTTTTTATACTTTTCTCTCTCCCCCCTCTTATCCAATTTCTTTCGTTCCACTCCTCCTGCCCCACCGCTCTTGAGACAAATACTGTACAGTCTAACCCCAACTTCTTTATTCAGGCATTTTCGGGGATAGCCTGATCTATTCTTTATCGTTCTCTGTCTTACGCTCCGGTTGTCTCCACCGAGGGTCAATAACACAATTCCCAACATTAACGCTACGGGTAAAGTCCTCGGATGCGGCAGTCTTTGACTTGAACTCGACGCCTCACCTTGTGTAAAATTCCGAACATTCAAAGGATCAAAGCCCCCAGCCCTTCTTCCGTCGTCTGCTGTTATGAATTCTGCAACTTTCTTCCTGATATCCGCGTCTCCTGTCTGAATATCCGTCGTCGGCGGGATTTGTACTGCTGTTGCCTCAGTCCAATTAGTAAATCTACTCAAATCCATTCCCTCGAAAAAGCTCCGTAAGAACTCTGCTCTGATTTTTTCAAAGAATGGACACCTTGTCAAGCCAATTCCCTTAAAGGGGCATAAGTCTTCAAAGATCGCATTTGCAATTGTTGTCTTTTGATGAAATATGATCCCTGGATTCGGGTGTGCACAATGCAACCCCACCGGATCTATAGCCCAAAACAATACAATATTCAAACATATAATCCCCGAAAAGACCACTAAAAATCTGATATCCTTTGTGTATGAATATCTTAAAGCTTCAGCTAGAGTCAAGTTTTTGATTTTCGATCCGTTATTCAGCACCTCGCTCAGGCCTTTTGCTCCTCGCTCCGGTGACTTTCTAATCCATCCCCTCGCGTTTTTTGAACTGACTCCGGCTCCGATGGGCTTCCACTTATTCTCTAATACCCTTTCCATCATCTCGATAGGCCATCCCGCTAAGATCGCACTAGGATTGCGAGCTTTCGTCGCATTCAATTCTTCCCGTATAGATCTTTTTAACAGAGGCTGCTTTGCTGACACTCTAAAGAATACCGAAAAAATGCTTTTCAAGATTTGCTATTTGATTCTGTTGTTGGTCCCGCTCGGTGGTGGTGGTTACGCGCTTCGTTGATTCAGGTTTCCCGCGTTGGTTCTTCTCTAATCGCTCTTCCCCGCCTCGCTTGAGGCTGGTACTAAATCCCCCCCGCTCATTTGGGGCGACTCGCTTCACCGCGAGGACTTTCACATTCTATTCTACGATGATTCCCTACAGGGTTTTCCAGGAACATCAAAGCCTGCAGTCAAGCGAATGGCTTCCCCGGTATGGAAGCCCGATCGCCTTCGCCCTGTTAGCTCTGGCGCTCATCACTCTCTTTTCGGCCGGTGTGACTCTACCCCCCCCCCAAAATGGAGGGCACCGTTTGGGGGGGGCAGGGGGGGCATGTAAGCAGGGCATAGCCGCTCCGGCGCGTCGAGGAGCCTTGTGCTAAGCAATACGCCATAGGTCCTCTATCATAGAACCCCGAGCGTCAGTAGAGGAGCAGTAGTTGTAGCGAGGCTTCGCCGATTGAGAACACAGCCCCCCCGGCGCGTCGAGGGGGAGGGGAATAGAATCAGGGCCTCCCTCAATTCACAGCCTGCCCTTTTGTAGCGGCCACAGGTGAGCGGCGCATAGCACTCGGCCGTCACAATTGGTCTACTACTAATAAATCGCTCCACTTCTCATTCATAGCTTCATATCGTATCTTCGCCACCGACGCCTCTACTGCAATCTATCGGAAGATCGGGTGTTCATGCCATTATATAAAGCTTTCGTAAAAAGAAGAAACAGCACCCGATTCTCCGATTTGTTGATCGGTTGTTTTTCTGATTGACGAAAGGAAGGCACCTTAAGGGCTATCACCCGATTCTCCGCTTTTTTTGAGTGCAATAACCCCCAACTTTTTCAGGCGCCCGATGTTCATTTTGTGAATCCTTCCTTCTTATCCTGTGCTTTCGACTAACTTCAAAGTGAGTACCATGATTCCCAGTACGATAGCTGCTGGCATAGTCGCTGTATGAATCATCCTAGCACTGGCTTCCTCTGTATTTTGACTCTGAACCTGTAAAGGATCAAATCCTAATCTTTCTTGCGGCTCCTCTGCCCGTGCAATTGTATGGATCCAATCATAAAGTTTACTGAACTCAATTCCCTCATAGAAGAACCGCTGAAAGAAAATCGCTCTTTCCTTATCCCAGAATGGGCATCTGGGTATTCCTATCTCCTTAAAGGGGCATCCTTCTTGGGTGCACTGTAATCCAACGGGTTCAATAGACCAAAACATTACAAGATTGAACCATATGATAGCGGAAAAAACCACTAGAACTCTAATGTCCCAAAAGTACGAAGACCTTAGAGCTTCTTCGATAGTCAAGCTCTTAATGGGCTTGTAAGCTTCCTGTAGAACATCAGTCAGCCCATTTTTCTTTCGTTCCGGTGCTATTCGAATCTTTCTTTGAACCCCTACTGTCCTATAAACTTGAGAGAATAGCGCATACCATTTTTTCATATTGACAATTCCTTTGTCGTGTTCCGATATTGAATCACTCCGGATCAATAGACTTTTGTTGTTGTTGGCGACTTGTTAATCGCAGCAAAACATGGGATTCATCCTCTATTCTACGATGACTCAACTCAAAGTTGGTAAAGTGATCTAAGAGAAGAAGTCGACGCGAAGGGCGATCCGATGTAGGCAAAGCCCGAGCGCAGACTTCCTTACAGCCTTTTCTGCTTGTGAGGCCCCGCCGATTGAGGGGATAGCCCCCCGGCGACTGAGGGGTGTCTGCCTACCGTCTCATTCTTTTGGTATTTACTAGGAGGGAGCGAACGCAGTCATAGCTCAACCCCCGTAGTCACAAAAGCGAAGGGGGTGGAGCATGAGACGTAGTGAGTGAGCTCCCTAATGTTTTGAGCTCGTTCGCTTTCTTCCCTTGTCCTAACGCCGAGCGCGGTTAGCTCATTTTATTGAATATGATTCGCGCTTCTTTTTCAAGCTGCTCCATCTCCTCTCCCTGCTTCCTTCTTCCTTTTCCTCGGCGCAGCGTTCGTTCGTTGATTGCACTGCTTCGGCCCTTGCTGGTTTTTGCTCTCCCGGTCCCGGCAACCTATTCTCCGATTGGCGCATTGGCTTCCAGCCTTTGTTTCTTACCATTTGTCCTCTTCTTTTGGTCAATTCGCTCTCTTTCTCTTTCTTTTTTTCTCTTCTGTTTTTGTTAGTTTTGACTAGCCCTTCCCTAGCGAATGTCTTTCGTTACCGACCGCCGTACGGCGGTCGGAAGATAAGTTGCAATCGACTTCATTTGCGAAGAGGAATCGCTATTGAGATAACACCCGATTTTCCGACACCCTCCTTCTTTATTTGACTTGTGGATTTCATTTCCCACCACCCGATCTTCCGATGCTCCCGGCCCCATTTGACTTAAGGGCCTCTCTTGCCTTCACCCGCTTTTCCTCCGCTGCTGACTTTCCTGCTCTGTTTATAATACCTTTGAGTATGCGGGAGCTCTATAAAACCTATACTATTAGAGCCCTTCCCCCCTTCTCCACTGTCTTTTGGATTCTACCTTCTTCTAATCGTTGAGTCGTTTTCTCCGACCTCTTCTACTGCGTGGTCTCCACCAACTTCAAAGTCAATAACGTTATTCCCATAATGAATGCGATTGGCAAGGTTCTTGGATGGGCCATTCCTTGGTTTGAACTCGACCCTTCGCCAAACTAAAGGAATGGACAGACAAGGGACAGACTGAGCTAGACTACCAGGAATGGGGACTAAGCAAACATATTTAAAAGAGGGAACATGCCAGCTTTCCTCATTCACTTTCGCTACCATTCCTATCCTATTGTACGTTTATTTCCCTATGGAGCCTAGAAGATCGATTCGCCTTACCCGATTCCCAATTGCAAGGGAGGCTGAATCCAAGCAGCAAGAGGAGTAGAGCACGCTTTGGATCCTGTCATGGCTGTGAGAAGGATCCTCATCTTCATCGTCTCCCCATCCAGTAGGAATGATGGGAGTTTGAGAGTCGTCTGGGTATTCAAATGGTCGGAGTTTGTAGGCCTTTCTTCCCCGCACATACATCTGGAGAGAATCTCCCGAAGGCTCTAGGTGTGGAGAATACCAGGCTGAGGAGGGAACTTTGACCATCTTCGTGACATTTCCGCTGACTGGGTTGTACTAAATATTGATGGGGCTGAATGACCCGAATCGTAAATCAGTGTGAATTTCCCGGTTGTCTTTAATTGATGGGGAAAAACTTTCGCGGTCTGCAAAACAGAAGATGAAAATACCTTTTGCTTAGACATCCCGATATCCCATCTTCTTGAATTTTGAGCTCTTTTATCCTTCTTCAAAATGGAAGCCCCAGGAGGACATCGTACTGCATATCTGAAAATATCATGAAGTGGAACTTCTCTCGGATCTCCTCAGTAAGATGAACCTTGACATTCCTAGCCCTTGAATTTGCATTCGTCATTCCTCCGTCTACGGCGAAGACTTTCCTCCGACGTCTTCTCTCGACAGGGAACCAAGGCTTCATGGAAACAATTGAAGTCTGATCCAGAGCCCTATCGAATTTAGGCATATGTAGAAATGGAATCTTTCCCCACCTGAACTATTACCTTGATTATCCATCTTTTCTTATCCTGAGAGAGCGTGCCAACAAACATCTTTTCGCTCTCTTCATCTGAGGCGGCCGGAGTTTCTTCAGGTATCTGGTGATTGCCCTGGAAAGCTCTTAATTCCAAGGCCTGAATTCTGGTAGCCAGATCTTGCAATTCTCTTCTGAGCGCCGCTATTACAACTTCTAGTTCACCCTATGAAACAGGCTGAGAGTATGTGAGCTGCGTCTGAGATATCTGCTCAACATCTTTCATGGAGATGAAATGTCGAGGAGGGTCCTTGTCACCTCTCTTTTTGGGTGACCTCGAAGAGGCCATCGCAACTACTCCTTCTTCTTCAGAGTCTGGGTCATAACAGAGGCATGCACCCTCATCGCAGTTGCATTCTTCTGCCTCTGACCGTCGAGGGAGGTTCAGTCTCCTTAGAGACGGCTCGAACTTCTTTTCCTTTAGGCCAGATGTCCTTCCAGTTTGAGCATACAACTCGCTTTCCCTTTCTCTGTGGAGGGGCGTCGCCGTGGTTGTCTCCTTTGCGGCGGCGCTAATGTCGATGCTTCTTGCCTCTTTATAGTTCTTCGAGGTTTCGGCTTTTCAATCTGTTGATAGCCAAACTGCTCACAAATCTCTCCTTCTCCCATGCTTCTTTTCAGTTGCTCGATGCCTTTTCCCTTTTCGCCGTGGGGCAATATGATCCAATCATTTTTTCTATATGGGAAAGGACTTCTCCATACGTTGCTTCGGCTAGATTCATGTTCCCGCTCGGACAAGATCAGCAAAACCCTTTGGAAGTCCAGCTATGAGCTTGTCCTTCCAGATGGCTGAGTTGAAGTCATCTAGGAAAGAAATCCGGAAGTTCTGCTTGTACCATGAATAGTCTCGCAAAGTCGAAATCCGGAGGTTGAGGAGAGCTTCTCGATGTTGCCATTTGGTATTTTCGAAGGGTCCGCAGAAATGCTTATAGATGGTAGATAACAGCAGGGTGATGCATGTGTAGATTATTTGCCCTCGATTTTCTAGTGCCGGTGTGCCATCAGGATTCTGGGCAAACGAGTTCTTTAAGGCTTCCTTTGTTGGATCTGGTATGGCTGCCCACCATGCATTTCTTTGGGGTGGGGATCCAATGAATCCCCCAGTGATAGCTTCAAAAGCTTGGTGAGCTGAGTAACCGTCGGGCAGTATAGGCATTTGCAGCTGCTATCATAAGAGATAAGACTTTCTGAATCTGCTGCTTGTTCATACCGTCTAACGACCAAGGATAGATAGATCTTCCGTCAAAGCATAGGGAAGCTTATCTTCGTAGGCCAGATCTATTGGGGGCCTTCTTCCATTGATGACAGCTCTGATGTCATGAGTTATCTCTTCTTCTTCACCTTCAGAACTGCTGGAATTATCATCGCTAATCCATCCGCATCCATGGGCAATGTTGATGAAGTCTTCTCTTTTGATTCTCTTGGATGGGACAGAGGTTCTGCTGGTTCCAGTGACTATTTGGATTCCTTCTATCACAGTACTCCCTTCAGAGGAAGTAGGTGGCTGGAACATAGGGATCTGAGAGAAGAGACCGCCTTTCAGAGGGACTGGGGTTGGTACTGGTACTGCGACAGGCTCCTTCCCCTTTCCTGCCCTTGCGGGAATGGTCCGCCCTTACTCAATTCCGAATTCGATGAGGAATTGCGGAACTAGATTCCCTAAAGGAAGAGCTAACGCCATCAATTCACAAATCGAGTCAACGTCAACATTACGAACTAAAAAACAGAGGGAGTGAGTGTTCACAGTACCCCCTCGTTCACTTAGCAAGTCTATAAGGGATTTTCTTTTGAACCCCGGAGTCCTCCCTGCCTCATCAACTGTAAAGAAGTCTGCACTCGGGCTCCCCCCCCCGAAGCCCATCTTGGTCGGGGGGAGCCCTTCCCTTGACTTCGAGCTATGCCTTCACTTTACCAATTCGAGTCATACATAATTACGACTTCAGAAACAGAGGGAGTGAGTGTTCACAGTACTTCCTCGCTTCACTGAAAAGCTCTAAGAAGGGATTCTCTTTTGAACCCCTAATCCTCCTATACCTTGCGCCCCCTCAGTCGCCGGGGGGGCTATGTTCTCAGTCGGCGAAGCCAGAAAGAACTCCCGCTCGGGCTTCTCCTCACCGGGAAGCCCTTCGCTCTGGTTCTTGACATTGGGTTGCTCACTCACTCCGTCTTATGCTCACCCCCTTCGTTTTAGGACTACGGTGGTGAGCTATGACTCTGTTCGCTCCCAACGAGGGAAACACAACTCAATTCTTTCTACTTTCTTTCTATTAGAGTTTTTATGACATTGGTGTTCTCAATCGGCGAAGCCTCACATCTCTTGCTTGCCTAGCTGCTTTTATTTTATACCCTTTGTTGCTTGCCTCCGCCCGACGAATGAAAGATTTAAAGACAGAACGAAGTACGCCGACGCTAGTCCGCTAGGTCAGTTAAGGCTAGTGGAGCGAAGGCATGCATGGGCACTAACCACATTTTCAGTAGCGGAATCCTCACGCAAGCGTAGTCTTACGGAGCAATAGTGTATCTTAGGCACGTAGGGTGCCGGGGATGGAATTATGCGGGGCCTACACAGAACCTATGGTATATGCTTCCTCAGCTTCGCCATAAGGAAGGAAGAGAAAATAATTCCTTAAGTGGATTATGGAGAAGACCCTTAAGCAGCCATAAGGCGCTACTGGCTGCCATAAGCCATAAGGGTCATAACCCATATGCTTTCTATGGCTTTCTTTAAGGCGTTGAGGCGGTTTTAAGGGCTTTTTTAGTCTGGCTTGCGTCTCGAGTGAGGCTTGCTGTAAGGCCATATTTGCCTAGTCTTAAACCTTCGTTAGTGTAAGCCTAAGCAAATTCTCTTTCTTAAGGTGGACAGAGTTCAGGAATGGCTAGTATGAACCCCGAACTTCAAAAGAGGATTCAAACGACTATATACTTACGAGAAATTCTTTCGACATTTCTCCAGCTAAGTACTGAACCTACCTCCCTCGACTACCGGAACTGACGTACGGAAAAGAAGGTTTTCTCTGATCTACCGCTAATACAAAAAGTACTTGCTTACCCGAAGGAAATTCTCCAAAGTCTCCTTGCTCGATCTCGATCCCCGCAATCTACGGCCAAAAAGCCGGTTATTATCGCTCTCGGAAAGAAGCGGAGGATGAAAAGCCCCGATCAGTAAGGCGCGTGAGACGCGCGGGACTTATTCATCAGCTCACGTTTTTTGGCCCTCTTCGCTCCACTAGCCCTGATTGGCGGATGGAAGTACCAAGGTGCGTCTGGTGGTATCGTATATAAGATCACGGCTGCATTTAGGAGTGATCTTTCCCTCTTCTTAAAGCCGGTGGTGATCTCACTTTCGAAAGAGAGTCTCGACGTGGCGGTGTACACGTAGCTCCATAGCGGAGCTAGTCACTGGCTACAGCTTTCTTTCCTACCGGACCGGAGGCGGCCGAGAATCTTATGTCAAAAGGACCAACGACGATGAAGGAGAAGAAGGAGTAGGAGCTAATTCGGACGGAATCGAATGATTACGAGATATACAATGAGACAAAGCCAAGAGGGGAGAGCACTTAGACAATTCACTTTGAGTACAGGAAAGTCTGCTGGTAGGAATTCCTCAGGGCGTATTACGGTTTTTCACCGAGGGGGTGGATCGAAGCGATTGCAGCGAAGAATTGATCTGAAACGAAGCACTTCGTCTATGGGCATTGTAGAAAGGATCGAATATGACCCTAATCGTTCTTCTCGGATTGCTCCAGTACGATGGATCGAGGGGGTGCTGCTAAACTCCCTCGTGTGTTACTATATCTTTGACAAAGGCCACCCCTTCCTTTGTTGTATCACGGCCTTTTTGGGGCGAGCCCTCTTCAGGGGTTTTCTATTCCCAGGGGGTGGTAGTTTTTGGGACTCATGTTGGACGGTAGGCGTCCCCTTTTTGGCGGACTTCGCCGAGTGCCAACCTATGGAGGAGGGGGAAGGTTCGGGCGCTTCCAGCTCTAGGCCCAACCTGGGTCTAGACCTAAATCACCCACTAAGGGAAGAGGCTCCTTTGGAGGGGGAGGCCCCCCCTGATCCCGAGCAGGAGCAGCGTCAGCGTGTGGAACTTCGAAGTGCCATTCGCACGAAGCTCATAGAGCTAATTCGCCGAAAGTGCGAAACCAGACAGCCACGGCGGCTGTCGGTTCATTTTCCTGAAGTTGAAACGGACTATTCGGATATCGCGGAGAACATTATGAATGCCGACCTAGAGATCTCCGAAGGAACTGAGACGGATACCCTTCAGGGCTTTCTTCTAGAATTAGAGAGAGCCCCAAAAACTTTTTTACCTTTAATTAACGAAAAAGTAAAAGAAATAGAAGTGGTCAAATGAACCGGGGGCAGAAACATTGTGTTTTCCCGGCCACGGTATCTTTGTTTGCCCCAATGATGGCCTTTTTGATCTCATTCGTATTCCGATCTCTTGAACAGTGGTTAGATGTGGCCCTCTAATTCCTGAGGGAGTGGGAGGGGCAAGGGGAAAGGGTGGGTGGCCCCTTGCGCGCTTTAGGAGGAGCCCTGTTCCAGAAGGAAAAAAAGTTCCCTGGGCTTGAATGCCGGTCTTTTGCTAGAGAGAGGCCAAAGGAACAACTGGCTTTATATGGTCTTAACTTAAGCAAGCAGTGGTTGGAAGAGGCTATCAGGAGGCTTTGCTTGATTCAGTTTTTTGGTTTCGAGAAAGCTTACCAGTGATATGAAAAAGAAGTTCCATGTATTTTTGAGGTATAGAGGGGAGGTTAGGCGTTAGGCGGCAGGCGGCAGGTAGAAAGAAGGAAACAAGACCGCCCCCGGATGTAGGCTTTATAAGAAAGAGATGTAGCTGAACCGGGTTACCAAGTTGTGGTTCTTAGGTTAGAAGCTTCAGGAAGGGAATCCCGAAGCGCGGGTTCGAATCCCGCTCATGACAAAAGAGAGTGCTGAACTCTCTTAAGAAGAGAGTCTCTATTTATTCAATTAACACAAACTAGTTTTCAAAAAAGAAGGAATCTCTTTCTCTTCAAGTGAGTCAAGGATCTTAGCCAACGGTGACCGGCTCAATGAGCACTTTTGGGCGAAGGTTTTTCGATCAACTAGCTTACTTGAAGATAAATAGCCATTCTTATCTCTCTTATGCAAATATGATTTTTGAACAAGAAGGAAAAAGAAGGAGTTTCAAAAGACAGAATGAAATAGAAAGGTCATTCTGTAGGTTCAACTCCCAGCCGGAAGTCTACGCTCCATCTTATCCACGAGGACCGGCTAAGCCGTTGTGCTGGCCAGTTTTCCCGAACTACGTCAGGATTTTATTCCGCTCGCGTATACGTAGGCAATCTTCGGATTCAGTCCATATCCTCCTTTTGAAGATTTCGTTACAAAAATCGTTTTCAAAACTACAAACTCGCCATTTCAAGAGGAAGTGATGCACCAATCTAGAGTTGTTTTCACTAACATCGATTGATTGATGCAATCACAGGAAACAGAACTCTCTTGGCAAAGGGAAGAAAAAGCTTCTACCACCCCGGGATCAAATCCTCACCCGGTCTGTCACCAAAGCAGCAATGGCAGACTTTTTGGTTAAATTTCCAGTTTCAGTTCGAGAACCATATTCCTTCCCTGCTTGATCCATCACTATTAGTAGCAGCACTAATCAGAAGGTCTAGCTAAGACCAGGCTTGCAGTACGAGATTGATACCCAGCCCTTTCACCGTTTACACCTTCCTTTGGTTGGGGTATTGCCTCCGCTTGCACGCACGGCACGTCTTTAATCCTCGATTGAGCTAGTCACTGGCTACAGGGCGACCTACCTCTACTCTAAACAAGAGCCTTAGGATACCAGACCAGCTGAAAAACGTAGTGCGTCAGGTTGTTTTGTTCTAACTGGAGCTACGAGGCCTCCCTCTAACCCACCCCCTTTCTTTGTGGGCAAGAAGGCGAAATTGGATTAAAGACTAACATCGCCTGGCCTTCTTTTTCGGTTCATGTATGTTGCCGTGCCTTAACTAGAGATGCCACCGGCAACATGGAACAGCTCTGGTGTTGCAGCTCGGCTCGGGTAGCCTGTTCCAGCTTGAGCAGCTCAGTCAGCACTGCCCTAACGGGCAGCTGGGATTCCTGATGCTCGTAATAGAGATATAGATCCGGAGGATGAAGCAGGCAGGATAAGCAAAGAAAGCGTCGGTGGACATAGCAAACAAAGTCCGGTAGCTTCATACTACTATAGGCAGCGCAGAAGCAAGGGTAGCATAGGTCAAATATAGATAAGTACCAGAGCCATAGATAGGTCTATATAAGCAGCACCTTCTTTCCTCGCATCCTAACCATCATTCAACACGAGTAGCTCCAGGTCCAGGTACCTTCGTGATCGCCAGCATCAGTAGCTTAAGTTCATAAAGGGAGATAAAAAGTCGAATCCTATTGTCAAAACCCCGTATTTTTCATTAAAAAAGAGCTCTTTTTGATTAAAACAGGAGTTTAGCTAGCCTGATAGTAGTAAGAGCTTGACATTTCTTACTTTTATCTACTAGCGCACTACGGCCCTGACTACACTACACTTGATATCAGTAGGCCCAGCACCAAGCAATAGAGTTAAGAAAGGGAGTTCTTCTCCTTTCGAATTAATGCTACTAGTCAGAGAGGATATGAAATAGAGGAAGACCTAACTATCCCAGCAAGCGAAGGAAGACAAGACCTGAAAGCAAGGGTCCGAAGGAGAAGCGTAACGAGGATCTGCTTCATCAACAGAATCTGCTTCAACTAGATAGATCGATTCAACTTGCCTTTCAGTTTCCTACTTGAATTAAGGCAAGTCAAGAGAGGATGTTAAACAGAGATCGGAAAGAGAGACACTCGACCTTAGTGAAAAATTACACTCAGGATAGTAGCTTTAACTCCTTTTGACCCTCGTTTAGAGTTTAAGGATAGAAGAAAAAAGAGACTTTAGCCGAGTAAGCTCCCTGTTCAAGCCAAGCAGAGGATGTCAGCTCGATTGAAGACTCGACAAAAGGAGACGCAGGATTCCAAAGAGAGAAAGTAGTCTTGACGTTACCCCGCTTGCTTGCCAGTAGACGTTACGGGTAGTGAGTCTTCTTCAACTAGCTCTGGGAGCCTTACCAATCTCTAAGAGAGCGTTTTCCGGATACGTTAAGGAGTTGGATCAGGCTGAGCGAGTAGAATCAGTGGATTGATTTGGATAAGTCGATCTAGTTTTTCCATCCGCAACAGAGGCAAGTAGGGCAGCTTCAGTTGATTCAGTTTCATCATCAGCTTCTCTTTACAGATCCTCGTTTGCCGGGTTCAGGAGATGAAATCCGCTCGACTAAAAGGAGAGGAGATGAAAGATAAATACGAAAATAAGGGGGCTAAAAAGCCTAATATCAAGTGTAGTGTAGTCACTTGCTCCGAAAGTCAAGTAGTGTCCCGTGTGAATCTCTTTGCTAGTTGAAAGAGACTGCTTTTCTAGTTCCGTCGACAACAGATCCAGCTTGACTCCGTTCACTCGTTCAGATGCTTACTATCTGGTCTGGTCGAGCTCTCTTTGACCCTCAGGTTGAGCCAAAATGCAAGTAGTTTCGCTAAGCGATAATAATTCCTTTAGCCGAAGGTAATGCAAGTAGTTTCGCTAAGCGATAATAATTCCTTTCCTTAATGCACTGGGAGTTGAGTAAGGACTCACAGCTTTCTTGTTTGTGATTTCTTTTAGGCAATTTCAAGGCTGGCAGTTACGGTCAGGTATTAAAGGCAAGTGGATAGGCGCAGGGGCTAGCCTTCCAATCACTATCTGCAAATCTCTTATATAATAGAAGGATTTCCTCGTGCATCTTTTCTTCTTTTAGCCAATTCTAGTAGGTAAGGGTCTTTTTCTATCAAGCATGGGCTCTCCCACATGAGCGGTAATGCCAGAACCCCGCCCTCTGAGGAAGAAAGGGGAGCTGCCTGTAAGAAGTCCTCTCTTCCCGCCCTTTTTAAATTAAGTAGTAGAGTCCGGCCTTTCCTTCGAGTCTTCCTATTATCTATTAGTATTAGTAAGTAGTTTATCCTCTGCTTAGGGCACACTACTCTTTATAGAGCGAGAGTGACCTCAGAGAGAGAGCCATTCTTGGACAAAATACCGACATTGACTTTATGTGACTGACAAAACTCACATAGATTTCTTGCAAGACAGGATTTCTCGTTACTCAGCACACTGTCCTCAAAGTCTAGTTGTTAATTTGATTAGGAAAACCTATGAAAAGTGAACCGGATATCCCCGATTTGTAATTACTATACTACCACCTATGCTCCTGACCTACTAAGCGCTAAGCGTACCTAGATTAATCTACTTTCAGACATAGCTCCAGATGGTGTTCATTCTATTTCTTTTTCAACTGAATTAGAAAGGTTGCGAAGCAAAGCTCAAGGCGCGCCATAGACTGATGAGTCATAGGATGGATCGGCTTCAACGGGAATTCTTGCCCGACCAAGAGTTCATTCTGTCTTTACCTTGGAGTTTAGAGCTCTGTCCCCGGATTCACTGATTCAAGGGGATGTACATAAGAGTACAAGGAAAACAAGAAATTCCAATGCCCTACTCTAAATGGCCTTTGAATCGTGAAAAAGTGCTTTATAAGAGTTGCTGTCAGCAGTGAAGGGTTCGTGCGTCTTTCGTTTTCAATTGTTGTACCGATTCTTTCCTGAGAGTGCGCTAAGAGTGGAGTCATTCCTTGTCCCTATTCCTAGTAGTGCCTCTGGACGCCAGCCTTCCTTCTAGTAGAAAGGCGTTTACTGTCCCTACTTTCATCTTCCCTGAATTCCACTCAAGGACACCTGTAACAAAGGGTAGGGGTTTAAACCAAAAAAACAGAATGGGATGACTAGATTTCTTTAGTGGTCGTAGACCTACTGGGAATCGAGAAAAAAAGGCTCAAGGCAGTCAAGTTGTTCTGAACGAATCTTTCTTTCAGAACCTCTTATTTCAGGAGCCGCTAGCCCTACTTTATACAGCCGGGCGGGGCCCCCTACCTTCCCCTCTAGCCGAACTAGCTGTGCACTACCTTCAGAATGTGCCATTTTGTCTCCCATCCGGCTCACTCTCTTCTTCAGGGGCGAAAAAAGATATATGTTTGCAGAGGAGGCACAGGCCTGCCATTAGAGTGATGAGCCAGGTTTGCCTATCTATTCGCTATCTATTATTCGTTTAGCGCAAGAGGAGCTTTCTAGAAAGTGGGTTTAGGAATCCCTACACTCCGATATTCTGTTAATGAAGAAACAGTAGTTGTATTTATTTAAGATTCTATTTATAACAATTCTACTCGGTAAACTCGTCTATCGAAGAAAAAAGAAGAAACTATGGCGGCTCAACCTCGCCGGTAAGAAGCAAAGCTGAGGACAGCGCTAAGTGAGTAAACTACCCAGCACCTGCAGAAAGGGGGAGTTGATCCAACTAAAACGGCAGTGGCTAACAAGCGAGCAAGTAAAACTACCTCATTCACTCACACAAGATATAACCAAAATATATGAACCTGCGGGAAAGTGCCCGACTAGCACAAGGACGAAAGCAGCTAACGCATGAAAAACACATGAAAGTCAAGAGGCGCCGGTGTCTCGTAGGTGAACACCCTTGGTGCGGGGCTCGCCTCTCTCTCCTAATCAAAACAAGGATCTCTATTCCGCGCAGAGGTTCTGAAAGAAATGAATGGAGATGAAGAGAAGAGAAATCTACCTAGCGCATTCGGTCGATATTACATAGAATGCTATAAACCTTAAAAGAGAGATGCCAAAGGCTGGGCGACTAACTCAGCTGAAAGTGAAAGAAGAGGACTCCCACCTTAAAACCGAACAGGTCGAGGCAGGGAACGCTCGAAAGCACACTGCTGATGGCAAAGCCAAGCCCAGGAAGTTTCCCGTCTATCTTTAAGGAAATGCCCGAAAATCTAACAATCAAAGTTAAGAAACCCGCATGAATTGGCATCTTTCCCTGCTTTCTTGGCTGACCTTTGCGGATCCAACTCCTCTCTGAGGAAGAGAACTTTGGCCGGGGCTGCTAGCGATAGCCACAGTTCCTTTTCCTGTTGCTGATGCGAGTCGTGTAATAGGTGAATCAATTCCAGACCGCTCTCTTCTATCAGCAGGGAGGGACACAGCTCGGAGCGGATGGTTGGTGTATCCCTTTTTTCTTTTTTAGCAATTTAACTATCAGAGGACTAAAGGAAAAAGCCCGGTCCCTCATAAATCTCTCTTTTTACGTGGTTTCGGCCTATGGGGGACACCATTCGAAGACTTGAACACAACGAGTTTATTAGAATAGATGCCAGTAGCTTCGTAGAATGGGCCAATGCCTGACTCATGAACTCCGTCACTTTGATAGGCTTGGTTAGAGGGGCTACTCTAGGCTTCGCTAAATCGCCTAGTCCACCATAATAATAATAATAGTACCAATCTTTCCACCTAAACAGGAGAGGGGTGGAAACTCTGCTAATAGAAAAACTTTTTTGGTCATACGATACCTGCAAAACGAAAAAGCCCTAATTCCAGACCCCGTATTTTAGAGCGGATAGCCCATCAAATACCTGTCACTTTGAGCTTGACTCCCGTGGAGGCATATGCTGCAACTTCGTACCTATTTAGTTCGGAATATCCCGATGAAACGGAGTTGGGATAATTTCTATACGAATATTAAAAAAAAAGCGAAAGCTTGCTCTACTCTACCATGTTATCAATCATTGGCACCAGTTCCATCAGAATATCCTATAAAGGAAAAAAAAGAATCAGAGCTCTCATTCGAAGAAGAAAAAGCGGCCCTTCCCCTTCTGGTAGTAGTTTATTTTCATGGATACTATGCGCTATCCGATCTCGATGAAGCCAATGGGTTAGCAATGATCCTATCAATTGACTAGTTCTGTTTTGGGACTTCTCCTGAAGAATGACCAATCGAACCGACCTTATCAAAGTAGTGATCTCTTGGCATAGCTGAAACTCGATGTCAGAAAGCACGTTCCTCGCGCAGAAGCCCGAACTCTTGGACGAAGGTCAGATTCAGCGAACGGAAGGGTAGGTTAGCTTTCCTTGCTTTCTCTCAAAAATGGAATCCTCTGATGAACCACCGATTGCTTGGTTGCCCACATGAGGAATGCTTACCGATTAGTAGATTATAAGCATAGTCCTGACTTTCCTGAAAGCTTAGTAAGGAAGTCAACTGATTGACCTAACCCTTCTCTTCTTCCCGGAACGAAGCGGTTCGGATAGTGGAATTCAATTCGCAAGGACACAGAGGGCCCTAAGATCGTAAGATTGGTATCCCATGCATCTAAGCCCATTTCATTCTTCTGAGAGCAGAAAGAGTCTCTACAGTTGGTTCGAATCAAAGAAATACCCGGTCAGTCTAACTTGAGCTTCGACGGGTATGGTGTTGCAGTCGTTTTCTAGCGCTCCGCCACCCACAATGGCTTTTAATCCAGATCGTGAGAAAGGATCTGTTGACCGGGCGGAATATGAATGGTGGGAATGCCTCTTATTCGAGGTGCCTAAAGGGACCAGAGGACCGACGTTACCTTTCATCATTCGGGCTTGAAACTGACTTCTTTCGGATCTCTAGAAAGATACGGATTTTAGGATCCTCTATATCATATAGGGTGAACCGAGGCTGTATAATACCAATACCTTAGATTAACCAAAGAGGCACGGAAAGCTAGAGCATCCTTTTTCTTTATTAGACCGCTGTAAGTCCACTTAAGGCCCAGTCCGATACGAAGGAACCAAGCCATTCGAGATCTGTCGCAGAGACCGCTCCCTCAACGTAGCGTAGAAGAAAGGGCTGAAACGGAACCCTTTTTCCAATGCAAGGCACTGAGCACAGCGAAGTGTGCGACCGAGAACTTTCTTAAAAAGTGCCAGACTTTATCGGGTAGCTGGAATACTAATCAGTGCGGAGCTGTCATTGATCACTGGGTTGGCCCCCGGCTGTAGAAAGTCGGGTTAGTGACTCCATTCATTCCAATACACACGGAGAAGAGCAAAGAATCCATGGTGTAAAACAATCCCTGTTTGATTGAAAAAAATGCATTCTTTTTAATGGCTAGCTAATGTGCGGCTTTTCCTTTTCATTCGAACGAAAAGCTTGGTTGAGGCTAGATAAAAGTCGTCGGTTTGCTGTGTAACAGGCGAAAAAGAAAGGCATGTCCCTAAAAAAGTGAAGCTGTTCGTGTGACGGTGTATACTGAACATTATCCCATGTGCACAGGCTGGATGGACCTAAGAGGTCGCGGAGGAGCTGTTATAGCTGCGGGTAGCGGCCTTTTAGCCGTACTTTATGAGGAGGCGCAGCCGGACACAGAGGCTTAGGCTCATTCTATTCAAAGAGCATGGTAAAATAGACAGACTTTCTCAATAGGGAGAACCATATAAGGTGAAATGCACTCCATCATTAGGCACCGAAGGTGTGGATACGCCCGTGGAACCCTAAAGTTGTGGTACATGTTTCAGAGCCTCGCCCCGCTCTTCCTGTGTCTCTTTTCGGATCTTCGTAACGAAACTCACACTTCGCAATTGTTAATTGCTTCTCAAGGGAAAGAGAAGAGCTTTTAAGCCACGTTGAGAATGGGTGGTGGTTCAGGGTAAGAAAGCCTAAGAAGCATTCCCTGTAAGCGGCGAGTGCCCATAGAAGAGCTTTCCTTGTGCGAGACATCCCCTGTGAATGAGTTAGATGAGCATCTCCTACTTCTCTTTTTCTTTTCTTATTTCATATGTCGGCGAATCGTAAAATTCCAATGTCGGAAAATCGTAAAAAGACTCTTTACCTTTGTTCGACCTCTGGGAATCGAGAAAAAAAAAAGTCTCAAGGCAGTCAAGCCCTATCTAAGTAAAGCTCCGGCTCCTTGGTGGGAATGAAAAGGTGGTACCCCTATCACAACAAGGCAAGTTCAGTTGACGGACCACTTTTTCCCGGGGGAGGAATCGTTTTTGTAGTCAAAAAGCTTATGCACGTAGTTCGCTGGAAGCTAAGAGTCTTATAGCCCAAAAACAAACGGGAATAGCGGTTTTTGTAGTTCCTTAAGACCTTATTACTAATCTATTTATAGTCAAGCAAGCCTGGCTAACACACAAAAAAGCACCCGCCGGGCCTCTCTCTTTGTTTCGATGAAAGCCTCAACGCTCGCGTTCTACGGGGAACTCTTTTGACTATTTACCTTTAAAAGCCGGAAGCAAAGGGCGAAAACTCAAAAACTAGTCTAGTAAAGGGTGCTTGTGTTGTGGTTTTGAGTTCCTTGGCTTGTGTTCTAATAGTAACCACAGAAAGAAAGCGGGGAGCATTCTCTATCAAATAATGATGGAGGGGGTTCATGGTCCCTAGTTCCGTTTGCCGGGCCTGCTTCCCATTCATTCTTTTATAAGGATGCTCTTCGGCTGGTCAGTAGAGTAGTTGGCACACGCTGGTCAATCCAGTACGTACGTCGCTTTCATTCCTAGCTGACCGGCACGGAAAGGCTGTTTAAGTTGCTGTTTACGCGCTTAACTCACTAGGAGAAGAAGTAAGGAAAGATTCCCTCCTTGTCTAAAAGACGAAAAGATGGATGAGCCACTCTCTCCATCCGACTAAGCTTAGCCTTTACCTGGGCACCTTGCCTTCTTTCCTTGCTTTGGTGCTAGCGTATATAAAGTAGTAGACCCCGGCTCCTTTTAGCTTTCTGTGGTATGGCTCTTATAACTCTTAGTAGCTGTTCTCTCCTTCCCTTCCTTATCCTTAAGGAATTGGATATAGAACGGTTAGGAGCATTCGTTAACAGAGATGGATTGGCTTCGGTTGACCTTCTGACTATGGGAATGCTTGAAAAAGCTCTGATTCCAATAAGCTCGTGACCACTCTCAGAGGTAGCTGGGAACAAAAGGAATAAGTGCTCAAAGCTAAGATCAGCTGCTATTGGACTTCTTTCCTTGGCGAGAAGGGTTAGCAGGGAAAGCAGCCTTGTTGATTAAAGTAAAGGACCAGGGGTCTAGCGCTTTTGTTTTGTTTTGTGGGAATACCCGCCTTTTAATATGGATATCAATGACTAAAGTCTCTTCCCGGCTAAGCCCGAAAGAAAAAGAAAGAGAGTTAGATCCGAGAGTGAATTAGAGACATTATCTCACAGATGAAAGAAAAGAGGTCACTTGTTTAAGTCAAGCAATCGTAGAGACCGAGAAGAGTTTGCAGTGAAAATTTTCCCTCTACAGGCCTCTTAAAGGCAGAACCAAAGAGAGTAGTGAGGGGAGAGGAGTTCAAACCCGACTCAAGGCCTAGTAGATCTCTTCCTGCTACCTTACTGACTTCCCTGGGGGAGGTTGAGTTGAAGAAGCTGTGACAGAACAAGCTGTTACAGAATCAGCAGCTATTGAACCCCGGAAGAAGGACTACTGGTAGTGGTTCGTCTTATCTTATTAGTAGCGGTCAGTGGGAAGAAGACTAGCTCTGGCTTTCAAGCGTGAACCAGGTCTTGGATTCGGCATTGGTTGGGCATGGCATTAGATTAGGAAGGGGCCTAAGCTAAGCCCTGAAATTGGAATGCTTGACTCTGACTCTTTGGGTTTAGGAAGAGAAAAGCACTGTTTAGCTTAGATCCTCTTTGAGATGAAATGCGGAAAAGTCCTAATCAAAGGCGAAAGGCGCCATCCAAGCAAAGTGGGAATACCCAGCAAGATCCGACCAACAATCGAGTTCATACCCGGCTCAAGGCTTTAAAGAAGAAAGCCCAGGCTCAAGGGCCCATCTCTGTCATATTGTCAAGCCAAAGAAGAGAGAAAGCCTAGCCCTTAAAGCAAGCCTGCTTCACCTTCACTTCCTTCCGTACCTGATTCTTAGTCTGCTCTAAAGGCAGCCAGTGACTCGAGGTCTTCTGGAGTGAAATCACTCTCGGGTAATTCCATGGTTCAGCTCTGGTTCAAATGGTATCTGGGGTATATCTCTTATCTGTTGTTCACGAATCCGTTTCAGGTTTTCAGGCATACCCGGTCTTTTCTCTTTCAGTTGCTGCTCCGGGGAAAGAAGTTTCATTGGGGAAGGTGGTATCTTCTAGTTGATCACTTAAGCTTTTAGCTTAAAGGACTTATCTTTGCTTGAACTTAGCCCGAGTAAGGCCGACTTAAATAAAGATAACTAGGTGCCAAGCCTTTATATAAAACCATTTCTTTCTCTCTGGGAATCATAGCCTACTTTCGTACCAAAGGGTTGAGACTTTCCTTCTGATCCTAGTTCTTGGCACTGGGAAGAGTCTCTATAACCTATAGGGTAAGGAGCAATAGACGGAATTCGCCCTAGAACCGTTAGGCTAGGCTCATTAGACGTAGACGGAATTAGTCTGGTATGGCTGAAGAATGGTTTCATCAGTTGAATTTTGGAAGGTCATATCGTATTATAAAAAAGAAAACCCCGTTGTTAAAATAGCTTGCCTTTCCTGCTTTCAAGGCTTTCCTTGGCAAAAGGGGGAAGGGAGGTTTTTAAAATGCTTTTTGATTGAGTCAGATGTGGCATTGCTGATTCGAGAACAGTTGCCCTTGAATTTGGCTTCGACAATAGATCCAAATAGAGGCTACAAAGCCACCCTACTTTGATCCCCGGATCGCGTTATTGGATTAGCGGACGCCACAAGACAAAGTAGTCGTACAAGGACATTCGGCTTATCAGAGGCAATGGCCTTCGCCTACGTCAAAGAAGCCGATTCTACGCCGTAAAGGAAGCGTGTGCCCAATCACTAACCAGGAGGTGGTGTTCATCAAGCCCTCTCTCCGGACTTAACCTAGACCTTTGTCCGGCCTAAAAACCCTTTCTATCTAAGCTAGAGTTCCATGGCTCCTCACTTAGAGAGCACCCCAATCCCATGTGCTTCTCGATATTCTATCCAGCAAGGGGCGCTGCCCTCTCCCTCGCTATTCTCCACCCTCTGACCTTCCTTTCCACATTTCTAAACAATAGGAACAAATGGGACTGAACCTGGCCTCTTTTTCCAAGCTGCCTACGTACCCTTTCTTATGTTAAGGGATCAAGTCGCGCGTAGTTCTCTTCTCTATCATTTCATCAATGAGCCTGTGCCCCGCCGGGGGCAATCCGCCCCCTTTGTCAAGGATCGAAATAAAAAGATAAAAAGATTTAGGAAGGCCACTTGAAGAAAAAGAGTTTCCGCCAAGGCGCGCACCCATTGTTCGGACCCAGAAACGGGCAAAAGCTGGAAAATAAGTCCAAAGAAAACGAAGAAGAATTCTATTTTTCCTTCCAAAATAAGAAAGAGACAGTAATCAGTAAATTTCGAGACCTTTCGGTCATTGTCATTGATGCGCATTATACTAGTTAGTAGCGTGAAAATTAGTATTAAAAACGCGTATATATATATTATATATATGGCGGCTTCTTTGTTTCCTGTTACAAAACAAAGAAAGAGTTGATTAATAAGATAGAAAAGAGAAGCGAGAAAGTGTTCTTTACCACTGGTTGCTACGAAAAAAAAGAAAATGGCCAAAGCCCCGGAGAGGGGGAATAGTATGCCTTTCAGCATGACGGGGCCCAGCCGGATACAGCCAAAGATAATTGTAATATAGATCGCCACTAATAAGGGACGATTTTTGCGCCATTTTCGCAAACCGTAAACGAAATATGTTTGAATAAAGAGAGCTGGGCCATAATCAGCAAATAGAAAAACTCTTCCCAGCAAGACTAAAAAAAAGATAAAATCTACCGGTAAGAATAAACGGGCGGAGAGATAGATGAAAATAGAGAGAAAGACTTCCGTGGGCTCGGCTATATTCCACAAAGTAGCGGCCGAAAGGGAACTCAAAAAAAGGCCATTTAAACAGAATTCCTTTTCAAAGGGGGTAGAGGCCAGACCAACAAAATAAAGAGCGGCGCTCCCCCCCAGGATTAGAATGACTTTTACCTTTCCTAAGAAAAGGTCCGAAGGCACTGGGATTACTGCCAGCGCGGCGTAGACCGTCAACCAGAAAACAAAGTATTTTATACTTTTGAAGTTCCATCGGCCGGCTAACCCTAAATGAGAAACCCCATTAAACAGATGATAGGACAGGGCAAAGGCAGTAAGACCGACTAAGCTTGGGATGAACTTTGATGAATAAAAGAAGAATTGGTAGAAATTCTCATAGGTCAAGCAAATCAAACCTATTTTCAGACAAAGAAGATAAAAAAACAAGACCATAGTGGCTAGGAAAGCTCCGGAAATTCTATTTAAAATGGAAAAGGTCGAACTATTGGAAGAAAATTTTCCTCTAAATATTGGTTCTATCCTAAGAAGCGATCGAAATAACTTTAGCATGTGCAGCAGTTAAATAGAAGCTTCCACCACCACAACCTCAGCGGTCATGATGACAACCTCTCCTAACGATCTATTCGACCGTCGGCCCTCTTAAGGTGGAGAGTGGGGCTTCCGCGTCACCCCATGCGGAGCCATACAAGAGTATGACCACCGCTTCTTAAAGATAGACCAACATTTGAAAGCCTGGGATCCTGTCCCTTGGACGACTTTAGTAAAGGGAGAATGGCAACTGGGCCCCGCAGTGGTAGAACCTGGTGAACCGGGCGTATAGGGATATCATTGAGCGACCAACATCATAAGGAACGACATCGCACGCTCGTTCGACTATGATATTACGTTTGCTTACTTACGATATTTAGGTCGGCGAAATCTCAGTCGTAAGGCGTGCTGTTAGAAAACTAGAAATCTTATCTACGATCACGGATCCACGACCATCCTTGCTTCAGGCATATCATTCAAAGACGGGAAGCTTCTTTGCTTTCTATATATTTCTTTTCTTTCCTCCTCTCTCTTAAGAAAGGGCATTGTGTCAGAGAAGAAATTGGATTTAGATTCTGTACTAAGGTAGACTGAACACCAAAAAAATCTATCCAAAGTATGAATGAGAGAAAGAGTACACTGAAGACTGACTATACCGCCCGGAGCTCTACTGAATCCAATGGCTTGAAGGCTTCAATCAAGAGTGAGGAAAGGTTCTTAGCCACCGGGGACCGGCTTTCGTTAAAGCACCTTTGGGCGATGGCCGATCTCTCACTTGACTTGAAGATAAAGAGCCACTGTGATTATAGAATTCATTTTGAAAGAGAAAGAACAACTATTTAAGTAAACCTTAGCAAGTCCGTTCGATCAGAGCCTGGACCTATGCTTTGGTCAATAGTAAAGATGATGCCAAGAAAAAGGAAGCGGTACATTACAACAGTAACCTGCTCGTTAACAAGGCAAGCCCTTCGATCGACAATCTTCATTGCCTCTTTCCGACCTTCGCTTTTGAACGAACTCTTTCTTCTCGAGCTTATGATCACTAGTTGGCCTCTCCATAGGTATAGCCAGCCAGAAAGCCGAGCCCGCAGGAACCAGGCTTTTGCCAATAAGTCGAGCCATAAAACCCATTTCAAAGTTCTCCTGTTGGTCCATGGTCTGTTCCCGCCTCTGGTCCCCTGCCAAAGCAACCGCCTTTCCCCCTATCCTTTAAAGCCGGTACCAAACCTACTCGTCTGCTTTCTTGTCCCTCTAATGCTAACTAGTTTTAGGCTTCATAACCACCACCGTCATCTCTGTCCTGAGTCTACTTCCCCTTCAAGTGCCTATAGCCTATATCTGAATCATTCATTCCCGTAGCAGAGCAGTACGCTTGTCACTATTCTTTCCGTGCTTTATCACTCTTGTTAGCTGCTCGTTAGCTAGCAAATCCGCTATGGTCTCCCTGCTCTTTTCATAAAAGAGGAAAAGTAGGGGCTTGTTTTGCCATTACTTAAGAGACTCTTTTCGATCCCTTGTAGCGTTCTCAGTGATGAAAATTCAGCGCCGTTTTGCGTTTTTATAAAAGGCCCCCCCGCCGAAAGCCAGGCTCCATCTGCTGGATCAAGGGCCTCCATTATTGCGAGTATTTGCCTTCTCCAAGATGGAGAAAGCTTTCCCCATTAGTTGATCAGACGCGGGAAGCGTCTCACCCCTATAAGAGAAGACCAGCCTGGAATATATTTGGGAAACGCTTTCCCCCCCAATCCGCAAAGCGTCAAGCTCTGATCTTAGTTGTTCCGGCGTGGGCCCGACGCCGGTAGAAGACGAGGGGGAGGCTTCGGTTGGCTGAACTACAGCCTCCTGCTGCCGCGGACCCTGGTCATCTGGGGCCGTTGGCTGAACTACTGCCTCCTGCTGCCGCGGACCCTGGTCATCTGGGGCCGATGAAGAGACCTCCGGACCAAAATACTCATCAATCCAGGAGACACCCCTGCTTGATATCGAGGGCGCCGGCGAGGAGGTGGTTGACTGAAGAGGAAATCCTTCCATGGACGACAGGACCAAATCGAGCCACTCCTCAAATAAAACCACTATAGGGGCCAACCAAGTCAAGCCCCAGTCCCAGAGCACGGGAGCAATCCACAGAAAGTAAACGATCGTTTTCTTAAGAATGACCCGGGCCCACTTCCATACCCATTGACGGGGAATCATAACAACGAATAGGAATGAAACGGCTATAGCTCCTATATGAACTACTGGGAAGATCATAGCGGAGAAGTCGAGACCTAACAAAAGAAGTAAACCTGAAGTGTCGCGAAAGACTAGGATGGAAAACAAAACGGAATGTACCGGATTTTTAGCACGTACAACCATCAAACCAGAGACAAAAGCAAGGCTAGCCAAAAAAATGACCATAACAAACAGCCTGCATACACCTTTTCGTTCGCCACACGGGGGCTATGGGAGTCGAACCCACTTCTTCCACGACCCCCCCACTCAAGAACGAGACTAGCGTGATGTAAGACAGAAATTAGCGCTCTTCTTATTATACGAGATTTTAAGTCTTGATTCTAGCTGCTAGAATTGGATGCTTTCCTGGTCTGAGTCAATGCCCCGAAAGTTAAAAATTCACCAGATGAAAGAGACCCAATGCAATAGCAAGACCTCTACTCCCAATATAAATAAAACCAACAAAGAGGCATTAAGGAGGAGTGCTGGATTCAAGCCCAGGGGTGGTAATAAGTTCCGTACATACTTACGAGCCCCTTATCTCTATTTAGATGATGATCGTCTTCTCACCTTAGTACACGGAAGACTGACTTAATCAGACAGTTTCGCATAATCTTACTTCAAGGGTCGTTATGAGGTTAGGTATAGAAAGAGTTCGAAGTGCACTTTCGAAAAAGATTCATTCACAAGAGAGAGAAGAGAAACTAGATAACGTAGTGACTTAAATATGTAAATTTTAGTTATTCCGTTACGACTTTTCTGCTAAAGTGGATTGGTCTATCTTTTATTAGATAAAAAAAGCTTTCTCCTATCTTTATGTCATTTCGCGGACTTTCTTTTCTCTCTTGGATTGGTATCTTTTCCCGTGCTTGTTTGCACGATACATCATAAAAGCCTAAAAACAAGGCTTGTTAGAACGAATGGTTAGGTCTCGCAAGAGACACTACTAACTTGCCTCCTCATACTAGAAGAGAACTGAACTCGCTAGTCCCTCATCTGCTTTAGACTTGTTAAACTAAGACCCTTGAAATCAAAGTGAAACAAGATATCAGACTGGAAACTAGAAGGTTTGGAACCCTAACAACGAGACTCAAAGGGTCAGGTCAACTCACTGCTTCCATCGCCTCTCCATACCCAAGCCCATAAAGCAAGCCATCTCTCCATCAAGGAGAAGCCGGCCGGGTCAATACTAGGATCGATCTTTTCCCCGAATACACCAAGAATCTTGATTTGCTTATTAGTTTTAGGATCTCCACGGTTGATTCATCAGTATGCTATGTACTACATTAGCAAAACTCTGATTGACTATGAAAAGAAGTACACACCGTTGGAAAAGACTTGCCAGATTAGGGATTTTAGACGTAAAATATTCTGATACAACCCTCCTTTATGAAATTGTTCATTTCATTCTTGAGGTGAACTCGCTTCCTCCCCCTTCATTCAGCCGGAGCTGGTGAATTCAATGACTATCTTTCATTCATCTGAAAGTGAATTGAAATACTCCTGGAATAGGGGTTTTTCCCTCAGAGGTCCTGGTAAGTGGGAGTGGAGCCAGCGCAGTTGTAGCGATGTCCGGATATGATATTTGAGAGACTATTTTCTGACGGTCAACAAACCATTAATTATAACAAATAGAAAAAACAAAAAATTCTAAAATAATAAATAAACGGCCTCTTCTTTTATTCGAGATGTTGTTCTTCATTTTTTTTGCATGAGTTTGTTGACGTAAGTTACTAGGGAGAGGGTAAATTGTTTCCTTCTTTTATTATTAGTTGATCTAAAGGCTTTTATGGTTATTGATTGCACTAGACTAGAAAGGACAACAAACAAACTACTTCCACCCACATACAAGCCCCAAAAACAAGCGCAGTTATTTTATTATTTAAGCAAGTGTCTTGCTCGATTACAAAACACGAAAAGATAAGCGCGTGTTAATTTCTTCTAATTTCTTGGGCCACCGCGGAACCACAATGCCAATGAGAGAATGAGCGAGTGCTGTGCAGCTCGCAGCATTTGGAGCCTGAGCTCGGCTTCCCTTATTATTTGGTCTTTTGGTAGGTATCGCCAAAAGGCGAAGAGGAGCCTCCGGCGTTCGCGGAGCTGGTTCTCGACGCGTTCGATTTCTTCTCCAAGTTGAGCAAGCCTTTGTGCCATAGCCATAGACATAGTTCAGCAACCTCCAAAAATTCTTTGATTTTCTTTTAGAGCACGAAGGCTTATGGCTTCTCTTGCAGACCCTCTATTTATAGAGTGTATAGTATAGCCATGCGGCACGAATTTGATGAACAAACTAACTAGTTTGCAGCAGTTGAATCATGCCTGTTTGATGAACAAACTAACTACCTTGCGAAGCCCCCAATCACGCTGCCTGTGTGAACAAACCAACATGCTATCCTTACCTTCATTTAACGGATCAACACATATAGATAGCATGATAAAGCCGTTAACGGCGGAGTCCATTAAGAGGGTAGTTGAGCTAGTAGTAGTGCCAGTCTGTTCTGTCCTGCCAATCAAGTAAGGGAGCTGCCACTGCTCTCCCTATCGGTTGAGGCCTTCAGCTCCTCTCTTTCCGGATATGAAATTGAGAATATATCTTATCTTTTTCTTTTTAGTGGTGCGGTAGAAGAGGAGAGCGACTTCCTTCCGTTTTCTACGCTGGGTGGTGCCACTAGAAGTACGAGCCTTAGCCGAGAGCTAGTTCATCATGCGTCTTCGCTTTTCCCCGTTCATTCTGTCCGGGAATGATTCAATCGAGAAAGCTTATCCATCGCTGGCAAATTACCCGTGGCAAACTACTGAAAAAAGCGACTTCTTCGAGAGGAAAAGAAAACTTCATTCCTCTGACTCATATACCCTACTCTGCATTTCAGTCGACTTTCTTTTTTTCGAAACCGGACCCCTCCTCAATAGTCTCTCCTCTCTAGCAGCCAACACAGGAATGAACAACTCCTCCCTCCTTCTTCTGTTTCAATCCGATCATCTCTCATTCCGGAATAGAGAGAATCCACCATTAATGATCTTTGTTCAGATTCGGATCAAGCATACGTTTTTCACTTCTATACGTAACGTAATCGAATTGAAGAAGTTGTAAGCAAGTTCCCTCCAGCAGCAGATAATCTCAATAGCGGTTGTTTGGACCGATAAGGAGTGTTTCGAAAGCAGCAAATAGTCCTTAAAAGCCTTCCCCCCGTCAGGCCGTACCGGATTTTTTGCAGAAAACTCCATTATGCTTTCCTCTAACCTGCGATAAAGGTCTTTGTCGGTTGGTTGCAGCGGATAGTTGGAATGGTTGTTCCTGCTTAGCCCTCCTTCCCACTCCCTTCCCTCGCTCAAGCCAGAACCATTAAAAACTCCTCATATTGGGTTGGGCCTTCCCTCTATCGGTTAGATAGTGGCATGGAAGGAATAACCAGCAGCGGATATTGTCGTTGATCGGCCCAACCTTCCCCGGCTAGAAGTAGGTATAAAAAGAATAGTTCATATTAAGCTTCTAGCTGATCTGAATAGATTAGCGTGCCTATCCACCGGAGAGATTAGCTTCATCCCCGGCCCTAGCTACACCGGCTATCGGTTGAGCATCGGACGGACATAGGCCTAGATTCTCTCCGACGTCTAGAGTGGAGGTAAAACGAGTATCAGCTAAGGCTGATCCAAGCTCCACTGATATGGCCCAGGAGGGAGCAGCAAGCACATGTACCAGTGATACCAGCAAGAAAACGTATGCGCTAACGCGCAACGGGTGAGCGTACTACTACTAGACTAGCGCGCGAAAGCCGTTGCTTGTTTGGTTGCCTTGCTATCGGCATGGCCTTTAATGAATGGCATTAAGCAAATGGAGAGCTCCCATGTGAGTATCCTCGGTCTCACTCTTGTCCGAGTTATCTTGGCTTGACTCACGTTGAGCAGCCAACAATGCGTTTAAGGCGGCCTTCTGAGGACATTGGTAGGTCTTGTGAGATCCACCGCAGAGAATGCATTTTAGGGGTTTATGATGATGGTTTGAAGAGGCACCGGTGCTTCGTGAGTGGGAGGAGTCTTTCCGTGAGCTAGAGCTTGAGCTTGCTCCCCCTTCATTCAGCCGGAGCTGGTGAATTCAATGATAGATTCTTTAGCCAAAAGGCGGGTGGCATTTTCCGGAGTAAGCTAAGGTATCTTATTACGTTTATAATGTTCCATCCCCGCTGAAGCAAAGCAAACACGCCCACTTGAACGCTTTGTTAATGAACTTAGTCTAATAGAAAAAACGAAAGAGATTTCTTTCTTCGTTTCCCCCGCAGCTATTCCTCCTTTAGACTCATACAAGCAAGTACAAGATGGTATTGGGAATAGAGGAAGCCAGTAGATGATAGTTAGGTAGTTGCAGAAAGCAATCGGAACTAGGAGGGAACGGGAGGGGCCGACAAGCAAAAGCAATGGCAATCAGCCGCCTAATTACTTTGCGACCACTTAGCGCAATAGTTCATATGTTGATTCATGAGCTAACTAAGGAGGCTGCCTTTATGTTAATATGTATGCCAATAGCATGAAATATAGAACATTGAGCAGCAGTCACTCATTATGTACGCAGTTATTAAACAAAGACTATTAAGACGAGTCGTGTGCGCAAGACTTGGGTGGTCTGATCGGGCAGCATTCTGTTCCACCAGAGAACGACGAGGTCAGGTCGCCTGGAAAGAGCTGCTTTGTCTCGGTTTTCCATGGATGGACAAAAAGGTGAGGTGAAACGAAAAGTAGGAAATAAAGGAAGGGCAGCTTACGCTTGTCTTCGACCGATTAGGGCAAAAACAAGGTTTTTGATTCCCTTACTTGTGATCCTATCGGAGCTGTTCTGAACGATACCCTTTCTCCTCACTTACCCTATCTAGTCGAGCGTCTACGAAACTCTCTTTTCAGCCTATGTGGTTTTTCTCCAAGACGCTGGAAGCCTTTTTTCCTTTTGACGCCCGTGGGAATAACCAATTGATGTGGAGACCTCTAACTACGGTCGAGTACTGCTTCTGTTCCTCTGCCGTTATACTTGGCATCTACAGCTCCTACTCCTTCTACTGCCGCTTCTTACTCTCGCTCCGACTGCTGACAGAACCATCTCTTTAGTCGACAATGCCCTTCCTGAACATCCGGATTGGGATGAATCATTTACTCCTATGGTCTTAATAAGAGGAGGTAGAGTGAAAGATTCGCCAGGTGTGAAATCCCATCGTATTCGAGGAGTCAAGGATTTGCTGGGAATTCCGAATCGAAGAAGAGGCAGATCCAAATATGGTACAAAAAGACCTCAATCGATATGAACGGAGGAGGCCTATAGATCAATATGAATGGGGAGTCTATGGAGCGAATCTTGACCGATAGCATGGACGGTCATGTCGCCTGTCTTGGATCGAACAATTGCGTACTACACAGAAACCATGTATAGGAGATTGACGGATAAGTCGTTTTGTCAGGATAAAGATCAGAAAGGAAGTCTAGTCCATTCTTTGGACTAAGGGGGTTCAAATCTTCCTTGATCTATGGTACGTATTTCGAGTAAAGTGCGAGATTGGCATCGAGAAACCTGGGGTCCAGTATGGCCTTCTAAAGGTCGGTAACCTGACGGGCTAAGATCCAATCCAATACGAGCTTGACGAGCGACAAGCACTTCGCCCTCAAGCAAGGCTTAATTGGATGCTGCTTTTCACGAGCAAGAACAGAGATCGAGGAACCAGCGCCCAAATTTCGCCCGGGCCGGGCATTGGTTTGCTTTTAGGAGAATCCTAATTTGTAACTAAATGAAACTAAACTAGATGAATGCCGCTTTGCGATATCGATTCCGCGAGTACTAGACTTAGGATTACAGAAGCCACTAACACGGAAGCGGCTTTCATTCTATTACTAGGAGCGAAATTGAGGGGATCATCGAATTCCTGTTTATAAAAGTATTCTCTGACCTGATTATTGATTGGTTCCCCGCAGTCGCAAGGGCTGCTGACATGATGCTCGCTACAAACCTGATCTATAAAGGTATCTTTAACGAGCCTTGCTATGTCAGGTGAGCAAAGGACACCCGGTCCTTCTAGTAGCTGCTCCGGAACAAGGACCCACCAAGCGCTGAAACCGATCAATAAACAAACTAGCGTTACGAATCTGATATCTTTGAAATAAGAATAAACTATTGCATCCGAAAGTTTGAATTCCTTTATTCTAGAGGATTTCTTGGTGACACCCTCTAGTCCTACGCCCCTCTCTGGTGACCTTAACAATGGCCTCCTTCTTTGCCCCCGGCCAAAAATGGAAGATAGGTTCCCCGGTAGTTGGTGAATAGCAGCGGCCAGCGGTTTCCAAACCCATACTGGATTGAACTCCTTTTCCTTACATTTCTCAATCCAGTATTTCTTTAGTTTTTCTAGCGAATCCTTTAGTCCCCAAAGAGGATTCCTCCATTTTTGGGAGTTCCATTTTGCTAACATTCCGCTTTTTGTTTTGGGAAACCTCCTCTTGGCACATTGGCTTAAGGGCATACTAACAGGTAGTTTACTACTTGCTTGTTAAAGGATTTCCAGTAGCTAACCGTAGACGCTAACTCGTATGCCGTTGCCTAGCCCGCTTAGCTACATGGCCCGTGTATCGCTCGTCCCATATTAGGGTGCCTCTGAAAGAGGCCATGTGTCTAAAGCAAAAAGGTATTCTAGCTAGCTTCGCTAGTAAATAAGGTAAGGTAGTTTTGCTTCTTGTTAGAGACTAGCTTCTACTGCGTAGCCTTTACTCTATTCTTTCAGAATAGCGGCCCTGGTTTAGCTCCCGTTTTGCTTTAGCTACGAACAAGAACTCAGGGCTCAAACCGCCAACTCCAGCTTGGCTTTCTTCTGGCTCGCTTTTCGCCCTCTTGCGAGCTACCTCTCTTCATCTCGTTCCTATTCAAAGCCAGGTTGTCCGCCGGGCTCTGGGCTTCTTGTTTGCTCTTCACTCGATGCCTAACTCAAGCTTGTCCATAGAACGAGCTCCGCTAAGCGACTAGCTGGCTTGTTTCCTAAGTCCGTAGCTCAGCTCAAGTTTACCTTAGCAGCAGCAAACCTTACTTAGCTAGCGCTACCTTTAGCAAGCAAGTTAGCTACAGCTGAGCTGCCTTACTCTAACAAGTAAGCAAGTAAACTACCTTTCCTAAGCCTAAGTTTACCCGGCCTAAGCAACTACTGCAACAAAAGTTCCCTACCCGGCTACGGGCTAAGCTCACTCGTTTACCCGGTAGCTCCGTTCACTGCTACGTTCCTAGTTCCAGTAGACGAGTATGAGTATGGCTATGAGTATGAGGAGGAGGAAATAAATATCCCCCGCCAACCAACCGGTAAACGAAGGAGCTGTCATCTAATCTATAGGTCAACTGGTGGAATCTTTCCTGTAGCAGTTGCAGTACAATAGGTGAGCGAGCATGACGGTCTATAAATAAAGAATGAATAAACAAAGATGCGTGCATACGCTGTTGGTGGAGGCACAGCACAAGAAGTAGGAGTCCGTACACATGAAGTAGGAGGGAATTCCATTATAGCAAACAAGAAATACAAGAGAGAGGAAGTGACTTAAAATGACAAAGAGTCAGATGGGAATACCAGAAAAACTATAGAAGAGGACTGGCAGGCACAAACAGGAAGGTAACGAGAGAGGCGAACATTTCTCTATTAAATAACTGGAAAGAGGAGTTCAAAACAACAAAGAGAAGGGTGAAAAAGAAATGTGGTAGGCACGTAACGGTCGGCCCTTTCGGCTCTTTCCTTTTCAAATGCAAAGAATTCTACTCTTGTAGTAGTTGGCGGAGTTGGGGGGTTGAGACGCATTAGTAGCGCATCTTATCTTTCGGCTGTGTGAGTAAAGACAGCCCTTAGTCCTCCTACGGCAGCAAACGTAGCAGCAACTTACTATTGAGGGGCCTCACTCCCTAATTAGGCCAAAGTGCGTCAGGTTCATTTCGGTGGGCCCGACAGGGGAAACGCATCCCTTTCTTAACTTAGTTAAGGGTAGTCGTTGTTGGTTAGGTAGATGTGAGGAAAGAGCAGTGCTTTATTAATAGTCGTGGGGGTCTGGGTCTAAGGATCCCAGCTTTAAGTCAATAAGGGCAGGGATACGCGATTTGAGTTGTTGGGAAAGAGGCGGATTGAGGCGAAGACAAAACCTTTCGGAAAAGCGAGTCAGTCTAGTGCCCCTCCCCTTGTACCAAGAAGCAAGCTTTCACTTCCTCAGCACAAGCGCTAAGCGATCAGAATTCCTCAAAAAAAAGGTGGCAAGAAGAGCCAGTAGGCTGGAAAAGCCATGATCGCCGGCTACACGATTAAAGGAAGGTTACCCCCGAACTCCTCGATGCCTAGGCTCAATCAATACCTAAAGGGCTAATCCACGAAGCGGAAGGAACCCCAAAGATTGTTTAAGCTTCTAGCTATGTAACTGCTCTTTCTACTTCGACTAGAGCGCATAAGGCCCAATTAAGCAAGGTTAATGGACCCTATCATATAGCTTTCCCTATTGGCTTTCACGGGGCAAATTTGCCATACATAGAATTAGAAATTAACTCATAATCGAATAGACACTCATAACAGAATCAGCTAGAGGTCTCTATGGCCCTAATGGCTGAAATCGGACTGCCTACCCTGACTGAGTAGGCAGGTAGGCACCTCTCCGAGTAAAAAACTCCTTTTGCAGCTTACGTTCTCTCTTTGACTGCTTCTTTCTTTCGGGAAGGACACACATACATGGTTCATCTTTTCCATTCGGGCTCTTCGACCCTCTCTTGTAGAAGTGATAGGCGAAGGAAGCCGACTCCCTTTCTAGTGGAGTGCAGTACCGAGAGGCGCGGGAGCTACTTGATTTAGCCGAATCAGGAGATGAAATCCGCTCGACTAAAAGGAGAGGAGATGAAAGAGAAGAGAGAGAAGATGGAGCAAACGTAGGATCAACAAACTAACAAAAAGGGATACACCTGAACTAAAAGGTGAAGGAGAGAAAGAAGGGGGCTGAAAAGCAGTCGTTTGCTACTTGCCTGTACGCTAATATCATCTATAACAAGCTCGTGTAAACGAGCGATTGTATTAGCTAAGATCGGCCTTTGACAGGCTTTTATCAGTTGATCTAGTAGAACGTTCAGTTGAATCAGGGGATAGAGTTTCATCGGCAGCTTTATTTAGTTTAATAATATCATCGGTTGATTCTTTATTTGCATGTTTCCTGAGGTCAAAGCACCCCGTAGTAGCCGCACTTTTGGGCACTTACAGGTACTCGTTACGAGGTGAAGGAGATGAAAGCAGATTTACCTCGGGGAAGGTGGTGCCAGCATAAGTGGGACGGAGCTTGCATTCAGGCCCAGCTAGCGCAAACTAAACTAAGAAACAAACACAAAGATGGCTCGACCAGACCCCGGAGCATCTGAGCTCGTTTCAACAGTATATCAAGTTGAATAATCAGCAGTGGATTCTCTTTCTTCTGTTTCTGAAGCAGCAGCCTCTGTTGCGGATTCCAACTCCACCTCCGGAACCTTACTTGGGGCAAGTTGCTTTGTCGCTCCTATCCTTTATAGTCGAGTTGCTTCCTTGCCTACCTTACCTCCTCTAAACTACTATCATTCTTCCTGCCTATTTTATCTGTTTAAAAAAGATTGAACAAAGTCTTAATAAAATAAGGATCAGAACAACTTTATTTAAGTTATAACTCCCTTCTTTCTTTCTGATGTGGTAAGCCGGCAGGTGGGAAGATCTTTTTCTAAATCCTTTCAGTTCCAGGTGGAAGTCGTCAATAAGCTCTAAAGGTGGTAAAGTCAATCTTTGTTTCTGGATAGCGGAAAGGGCGTACGGCGGGAGATACAGAATATAATCCTTCTTATTCGGAGTCGGAGGGCGAATCAAGCAAGCGCTATTGAAAGTCGTAAGTGAAGGAAGTAAGTAAAGCTGTAAGCGATCTATCTCTTCTCCTTTAAAGCGAGAAGTACTAAAGGTAAACTCGGACCTTAAACTAAAGCCAGGAGACAGATCCGAATACTGAATACCCACACTCGAGGAACAGGCCAACGTAGCTTACGGGGAAGGGCTCGCTCCCGTTTGACCAGGGGGTGAATGGGGTCCGCTCCGTTAGCGGATTGCTACCATGTCCAATGGCCACTGGCCATTTGAAAGATGAATCTCTACCTTTTGAATAAGGTGCCTAGCCTTAGCGGATTCCTCCTTCTAAGAGGGAAAGTGCTAAGACCGCTAATGCCGCATCCACAGGATAAGCATTCATTTACCTTTCAATACCTTTCAAAGAGCGTTTATCCCGCAGCATCTTAAGTATGCTACAAAGAAGCATGAAAGGGCTATGCGCAATCAAGACATTCAATAGCAAGCGCCATCAACAGACATGGAAAAAGAGCAAGCCAAGACTTTCACAAGAAAGCTGGACTTGGTGGGTAAAACCTCCCTTGGGTACGAAGGTAAGCCATAAAAAGCAAGGGGCTAAGCGGGTATTCACTCCTCCCTTGCCGCTACTACCAGCTCGAGGCCTATTGTCCACGAAGGCTGATCTCTTAACTGGCTTTGGAAAGGCATACCTTGACTATTCGAAGACAATGGATTGGTTCTCTTACAGTTCAATTCCAGGTGAAAAATCAAGCCAATTACTCCTTCAAATATTCATTGCCTCTAGTTCCGACTTAAGAGTTAGACTAGGCGATATATTCTTTCTTGCGCAAAGCCTCTCTCCTGATCTTGATAGCACGGGAAAGAGACTTTTTGCGATGAGGCCATGCAAGGAAGGCTCTTTAATTAGCATTACTGCCTCTTTGCTTTGCACTCGCTACCTTGTGGCCATACCCAGAAAAGGGCCTTTGCCCAGTTATTTATTCTTATTCCATTAAGAAGATCAAAGTCAAATCACTTTCACAAAGCGAAGGAACATTGCTTACAACTCAAAAGGACGGGATGTTAATATGTTAGGCTAAGGCACCTCTCATCACAGCACGTCGAAAGCATGCCATCAAATTCATTATTGAAAGCCTTAGAGCAGTAGCACGCACAGGGATAGTCTTCCTTCTGATCCCAAGGAATGCGCGTCTGGTGGTATCATCGTATATAAGATCACGGCTGCATTGGATGAACTCCAGCTCTCGGCATCAAGACCGACAAAGAGCCTATTGGACCTAGCAAGGAAAGAAAGTCGCAGAAGGGGCGTAGCGGGCAACTAGGGGTTCTCGAGACTATTCCTAGTGTCAGTTTATTAAGAAAGTCAGTGTTCAGTTATCGTCTTCATGGAAATAGTAGTATATGCCGCAAATGGTCTGCTAAAGCTAATGTCCTCTGCTCATCGAAATCGAAGAGGGACATTCAAATAGTGAATCTATCCCACTAGCTCAAGTCCCACTGCTCTTATTCCGCTAATGCCAGGAGAGCTTCTAAAAGGATATCCCTCTGGAATTGCAATTGGAGAAAGGGGGCTTTGGGGCATTCTCCCCGTAGATGCTGAGAATCTTGCAAAGAGCCTAGTTGTACTACCAGCAGCCTAATTCCCATCTCCGTTCTATCAAAGGCATGAAGGAGGTTACTGCGGTTATTCCGCCAAAAGCTAGGCCAACAAGCCCAAGGTGAGACAGCCCTGCTAACTCGTACTCTTCTTTTAAAGCCCTAGGATCGGATTCAATAGTAGCTGAGTCAATAGCTGGGGATTCCTTCTCCCTCAAAGCCTATTCTGATTTACTTTTGTCCTCGGGATTCTTTTTGGCATAAAGCCTACCACCCTCACATGCAGGGGATTCGAGAACCCGGTATTCTTCCTTCTCATGGACAAAATCGGATGCTTAAGCCAATAAGGTTGCACCTCTGTCTACCCTCTTATTTGACTATGCATATGGATCTGGGGTAGTGCTAACTAATCCTTCTTGTTCTAACTCTTCTCTTTCTCTCTGCTTTGACTATGGGGATACCATGCCCATTACGGGTGTCAAAGAGCGGATGCTGTCCATCTTCGGAGGAAGGATTTGCTGCTAAGACCGGATATGCCGAATCTGAGCTGAGAGATGCTAGGGCTCGATCCCAGACCAGGCTCCGCTCAAGGCGATGGATGACTATCACTTACTCTTTTCCCTACGACCGAGTGAGCAGCTGTTCTTGAATCAGTTGCATTTGATTTGGGAAGGTGGTCCCATATCGGTATTAAAAGTCAAAGTAGTTCCGGAGAAAGGCTAAATGGATTTAGGAGCGAAATAAGCCGGCTATCCCCTTCTTAATAGACGCTGGCCCCGGCACCGGCTCGGGGTAAATCAAAGTAGCAGCAATCAAGATACCGGGCTCAAGGCTAGATAGAAGATAGGCTATTCCTCTTACCGTACTTCCCGAGGGGAGGTTGAAAAAGGCTGTTACAGAAGAAGCTGCAGTCCTTAGGCCTCCCAAAAAGAGAAAAGTCTCCGATAAACAGTCCTTACGCCGACATTAGCAGTAGCGCCAGTAAGGCCGACAAATACAAAGAGTGAAGGTGCGACAGCGCTTTTTTAAGCCCAAAGGCTAGTTCAGTCACTTCCGGATGAATAAGAGTTCTCTTTCTCTGTCTCGACCGAAAGAACCTTAATCGAATGGCCAAGCTAAGAAGAATCGAATCATCGCCCGAAAGAAAGGGCCTTAATTAGGGCTTTCTTTCCTAGATGGAGAGAATCCGCAAGTAGGAATAAGAGCATTGGGGAGGGGCCTATCCGCAGTTGTCGACTCTGAACGAATGGTTTTATGTGAAGAAGAGGTGGTCACTCTTATAAAGAATAAGATCCCGTTACAGTTAGGAAAGCAAGGGCTATCTTTACTCTTTAGCCTGAGAGGGAGAAGGCTTCCCGCGTAGGCAGATTAGCAATCCCTAGTCTTCCATAAAGAGTATTGGACTTTTCTTTCTTCCCCTGCCCCTGCTCTCTCTTTCTATTCTAGTAGTCGCAAGTAGTAAGCAGGAGTCAGGGCACAAGAGCAGCCCGCAAAGCATTTGGTTGCAAGGCCTTATGTCCTTTCTTTGAATGAATCTTGAATGGGAACTATGGTAAGGGAACTGCTACTGGCCGCCTAGAACCGAAGCTGGCCTTTAGCTAGGAGACCATGTGTCAGAAGTCTATACTGGCATTTCCATAGGTCAAGCAAGTCTACTCATTAAATGAGTAGACTTGGCGTTGAACCTCCACTCCAGCTATACCCTCCCCCAAACCCGAGACTACCGTTATGCCTCTACTTACTCTCTTAAAGGCTAGAGGCAAGCCTCAACTTAGTTGGCACTTCACTCCCGACCAAAAAAACCTAACGCACTGTAGCATGAGAGTCGCAGGGGGTTAAGCTGAACCAGTCTCTATACCCGTCGAAGAGATGGATCCTCTGGACACCGAAGTTCGGGCGGCCTGTCATAGAAGGATGTTAGCAAAATCAGAAGAGCTAGAGGCGATCTTGCTCGGGTTGGTCAAGCGAACTGATTCATTTCATTCTTCGCCTAGTCTTAGCACCCGCACAGTAGAGGGGAAGAAGCATTCCCTTTCCGGCAAAACTAAGCGTCTTGCCGCTGGGTAAAGGCAATAGGAGGAGTGAACCCGACCACTTCGCGCTGAGGTTCATAAAGGTAAACCCGGCCTCCTTCATCCTCGCCCCAAAGCCAACGCATGGGTTTGGTGCTCTCCATTAACCGCTCAAATCTTGTGCTCAATGAGGTCCCGGTACCTTCTTCTTGCTTTGCTACCTGAGCCCTTCTTGTTTTTCTCCTTTGAGTCCTTCGCTTTGCCGCCCAAAGGATTTCAGTCCGGAGAAGCGGAAAGGGGATCGTCAACTGCCTGCCCATCAGTAGTGCACGGGGCTTTTCGAGGGGGTCACTTCTCCTTCTTCCATATCTGTATCCGCTTCTTTGTCGATCCTATACTGCCCAATCTCATTTCCTTGTTTGTGAGTCGGTGCTGCCGGGAGTCTCACTGCAGCCACTACTGAAGGTACTTCTATCAGCTTGTCACCAGCTGCTAGCCTTTCCACTCCCAATTAACCGTTTTGAAGACTGCTAGTAGCCGGAAGTGAGCTAGAAGTCCCACCCCTGCCTCCCGTCTGGTGAAGTTCTAAAGTTTCCTGCGGTGAAGTGACATTCCTGGCCATATCCCCTACGGGCTCATTGCTGTTCTTAGTACCAGAGGGATCCCCAAGCACAACGACCTTCCCCAAACCATCTTCAAGAATGGCCGCATCATCCATAGTCACCTTTCCTTTCCCTTTCTTCTTGACTTCAACCCAAACTTCAGACGATTTTGTTTCTTTATCTGTTTTCATCAATCCAGTTCCCTCTCGTGAAGTTTTTTGCTTACCACATCTTGCAATAGAGTGCCCAAAGACCCCACAAGTAGTACATTTCGCCGGTACCCACTCCAATTCAGCTTTGATAGTGATCCATTCCCCGTTATCACAGCGGGGATCAAACTCTTTAACCAACTCAGTGGATGCATCAACCTCCACACAAACTCTTGCATAACTAATCCTCTTTCTCCTTGCTGTGATCTTGTCAGTATGTAAATGGAAGGGGTTCCCAAAAGCACTAGAAAGATAACTCAAAGCCATGGGCGTCCAGAACTCCAGAGGAAGATTGTAGAGTTTCACCAAAATAGGAACTCTTTTCACATCTTCTTTGGACAGCGTTAGGTTGGGCTGCTGGACTCTATCTCCGTTGATGACTCTTGGATTGAGCTATAGAAGCGACCTACGTGAACACTTCCGCTAGAAAGACATTATTGAGAATTCAATACATTACATTCTATTGACAAAGACATGCTGTCATATTCGAAATAATAATAAACACTCGTTCCCATCCTGATGCATTCTACGCCTGATCTCTCGATCATTGCTACCAATAGATGATCTAGTAAGACAAAGCCTTGAACCGGGTAACCCGTCATGGACTTATACTTGTACTTGCCCAGCTGTACGACTTGACCTCCACAATGAGCCTCAGCTCGCCTAATAAGCTTTCTTTGATTCCCATGAAGAGCTGAACCACAAGGATCCTTGTAGGCATCTTTTGTTGATGTTCACGAGACGAAGTCCTTAGATCCGGCTTTGGTGGATGGAGTTGGAGAATACATAGGTCAAGACAAGAATAGATTGATGTAACATAAGTGGTCGCCTTCATAAGGCCGACCAAGGTAAGGTTTCAGCGCAAAGCAAAAAGATTCCCTTTACTTAGCCCCCATATCTCTATCTCTCTACCCGG